TAGTGGACACGGGGAGGGAGCAGGCGAAGCGTGTCGTTCGTAATGAACAGAAAGAGACCACTACTTCGCCTCTTTGTTGGAGCGCCGGCGCGAACACAGTGGTATCTGACCAGGACCTGGAACAGATTCGAATTTGGATCTTGACATGTCGGTGGTTTTTAACCGTGGGCATCATGCCAGGAAGTTGGTGGGCTCATCATGAATTAGGTCGGGGTGGCTGGTGGTTTCGGGATCCCGTAGAAAATGCTTCTTTTATGCCTTGGGTATTAGCCACAGCTCGTATTCATTCCGTAATTCTACCCCTTCTTCATTCTTGGATCTCGTTTCTGAATATTGTGACTCTTCCATGCTGTGTCTCAGGAACCTTTTCAATACGGTCCGGATTGCTAGCTTCCGTTCATAGTTTTGCTACAGATGATACACGAGGAATCTTTTTATGGCGGTTCTTCCTTCTAATGACCGGCATATCTATGATTCTTTTCTCCCAGATGAAGCAGCAGGCATCGGTCCGTAGAACTTATAAAAAAGAGATGGTTGTGGCGCGAAGTACTCTTGTGCACCTCCGTCACTCGGCTCGCGCGCAACCCCGCCCCGTTATGTTATGGAAGAATTGAACTTATTACCGGGCTGGTTATTCAGAGCCAGCAATTGGCTGCCGGATTTCGTCCCGCAACTATAAGAAGATCGCTTCGGGGGTCACTGTGGCGTGGCTGAATGTAGAGCAGTCCGCCCCTACTGCGTTTGATCAGTAAATTCTGGATAAGTTCGGAAGATGGTCAAGGTAGCTTGCTTCCAAGCCACTGCACTAGATGCGCATGTAGTCGTAGTAGTAGGATCAGAATGCCTCTCTTCTATACTAAAATACTACTTAGGATGAATGGCTCGTTCTCTTACTTGACCATGGCATCGCCAACATGAGTCTGTGTTCGGTGGTTGATAAGCTGCTAGTTGGTATTTAGTTTAGGGCTTGTTATTTCCTTTCACTTTTCCCAACGAGGTGGAGGGCCATCGCAGAAAGTCACCTATCCCCGTAGTTCCGAAGACAGGAATTGGGTAGTAGGGGGCCCTTGGACCCCAAAAAAGGCTTTGACCTGCTGGCTATTGGAAAGTTTCCGTTTACCGCGAAGTGAATAAAGTTGGGGGGCAGAAAGGGATGCCAGGGACAGAGTCACCTCAGGGTTCATTTCATGCCCACGGAAGGAAAGCAAGAAAAGGTTCCGAAGTGAAGCCCTTTGACCCAGTGCTATCTATGTTAGGGGACTGGTGGAATGAAACCATATCGAATAGGGAACTCGTTCCAGTACCGCTACCGCTTCGACTGCGAGAAGGAAGCCTGATGAAGAAGATGACTCGACTCGCGTCTGGGAAAACCGGATCTGGTAGGGAAGACAGACCTTAGATGGCTCAGCTTCGACCCATTTGGTGAAGTAATCGGTAGCTACCAAAAGAAAGGCATTCTCTTGGTAGAAGAAGGAGATTACAGGCTCGGGATCTTCTAGATTAGGGATCAAAGTACCAAGCGGGCAAGAACGCACTGATCTGTAGTACGCCATTCTAGCCTCAGGAGTCGGCGGAGAAGAGTTCCAACTAGGCAAGTCGTTCCTAGCCAAAAAGTAGGTAGCCCCGCGAAACCTCTTATTCCGGCTAACTACGACTACTCAGGAATAGCGGCGTTTCCGCTGTTGGAAGAACAGGGATAATCGCCTGTTGTCTCTTTCCTGACCTACTCAATCGATCGAAAGATGCCCACAATCGGATGCTAGTCTCTAAGTCCCTGCTTTGACTGTGCCTTATCTTAGGGCACGGTACCTTAGTTTAAATCCATAGTTTACCGCTTTCCCTTGCAAAGACAAAGACCAGATTTGTCCCACCCGGGGATCTGACCCCCTTGATCCTCCTCTAGGATTCGCGCTTTAATAAGCTCACTCGTTCCATTTGACCTCGTCCTACTAAAGGAAAGGGCTCTTTCTATTCCGAGTTGGCCTGCACCGGGAATTCCTATCCTATTCGATTAGGAAACTGATGATTCTAGAGCAAGTGACATCCATATCAAATCCTCCAGAAGTTATGCTCAACAGGAAAGTCATTAAGAAGTGCCACAGCACTATTGCTATTGATCGGACATTCACAATTGCATTACCTGAATGGAATGGCAGCAGTCTTCTTAGTCCCAATCCCTGCGCATTCAAGGGTGAATGAACTAGAGCTTTACTTTACGATCGAGTTCTCAGTTTTCTTTTTTATTCATTTGTAACATATAGGTATAGGCGAATAAAAGATAACGATTTTCCAAGCTGTGCTAATAGTGGTAAAGAATAAGGTAAGAAGAGGTTTTAATCAAAAATACGGGGAAAATGCAACTGTATCGATTTCAATGTCCGTCTATAGGCTAAAATTGACTTGCAGCCTAAAATCCCGGCACATTTACATTCATCTTCCTCTCGAAGGGCTTACGACGCTCGAATAAGCATCCCGTCGAATCAGCTGTTACTCAGAATACGCTTTTTTCAGGTTTGAAGGTAGAATGCGCTCTTGGGAATCGAATAGGACAGATAGTTTATCATCTCGGGCAAATGAAAGGATGGGAAATGAAAAAGGAATAGAAGTAGGCAAAGAAGCTCTTAGCAATAAGGAAAGGCTTCCAGTTGCTATTGAATCGGCAATCCTTATTAGAATATGCCAACATAAGAATAAGACAGCAAAGTGGATGCATCGAATAATGCCCTCTTAGAAGGAAGAATTGGATGTGCGCAGAGGATTCTTCTTTCAACAGCATTTCCGACATTCACCATCAAAAGGAGGATCTGACACTAGCACTAGGATCTTTCTATGCTTGGACTGATTGGACGAGCATCCGCTTTTCGACATACCGAGACTTCTTATTCCTCAGCGAGCCTGATTCCGCATGGGCAACAAGGAAAGGCAATGAAATTGAACAAGCTGAGATTCCCTTTTGGAGATGGTTCCGAAATACTACACAATTGTTAGTGGTGTGGCTCCAAGAATTGTGCCACTTGCAGTCTTTCTTTCCCATTACTTCTTCAGCCTTCTTTCAGGTCTATTGGTCAGCATTCGCCTAGCGCGAACTTCACTTCCCAAGAAAAAGCCAATTCAGCGGCAAACTTTCTTTGGTTGTGATTAGCCAGTCATCTCAGTCACCAAGCTAGCCTTTCAACCTGAACTACGTGCAGCCTCCATTGGATCGATTCATAGGAACCTCGTCCTGCAAAGCAAGATATCGGAAGAAATAGGTAAGGTTTCATTTTAGGTAGAACCTAAAAGCGGGAATCAACCAATTCATCTCGTAGGCTTATTGTAGAAATCTTAAATCAATCATCATATGAAGAAGTGAAGTGGTCTTAATGAAAGGCTTCCCTCGGTACAGCTGTTTGTGCATATGACGGGACCACTCGAACCGCGCAAGGTATAGTTCGACTTAATTGAACATTGGGACCCCTTGTTCGGTCAACTCTATTCTATGTAGCGGATATACTATAAACATCTAAAATGTTGCTAGAATGACCTTGGATCCACGCCAACTTGGTTGTGGCATCCTCATATCATATCAGTATCAAGTTTCCCATGAACGGATGATGTCTCTACCTTGATAGCGACCCCGTCAACCCAAGCTTCATTCAAGTTCAGTCCCTTCTTCTCGATCCTGTATTGATCTACGACCATCCTCATCCGCCCACGAGTTTATGGTTCCAGCAGGCAACCTGGCATACCAATCGAATGCAGTCTCGCGGAGAGCGGGATCCCTTCTAGAAATGTTTAGCCAAGTAGCAGCTAAGAAAGCAATCAGTTCGCTTTTCGGCTGGAAGTGAAGTTCTCGTTCCAGTGTACCAGAGTGAATGAGTGGGAGTGGGTCTGTCTTGAGAGAAGAATGGTGATACAAACAAGTTAGCTTTCTTTCACGCAAATCATATGGAAAGATTGATTTCCCTTACACGGGCTTGGCTCCTGTCCCAACGCAACGCCTGTTAGGGGCACTTCACTGATTTCATTCCCTAACTAGGTTCCTAAATCCTAAGGCTAGAGTCACTTCGCTTCCCAAAAACAACCCTTTCCTTTAAGCGCTCTCTCGGCTTCATGTGAATAGCTTTCCCCCTAATCACTTGCTTGCGCCTGCTTCCTTCTGGCTTGACTGAATGGGAAGACTGACGCATAGGCTACACTGGGATGAATTACTAAATTCAATCCTTTCAGATGGCACTTGGGTGGGATCGGGTCGTTCCTAAAGAAAGAATTGCCCTGGAGCCTCATCTATTGAGCTCAGTGGGATAGAATTGATCCAACTTTCAGTTAGCATTTTAATGCCCCCCTATGCTTAACACATTGAGTTCGATATAGGTAACGATGTGCTCTAAGGGGGAACTTTTCTATTTCCATCCCTAATCTCATTCTCGATACTCGTACAATCCAGTTCTTTCAAGCGGCTAAGTAAGGAAGCGCCGTTAGATGGAATGGTGGGTATGCTGGATTTGGAATGGATTTGTCGCAGAAGAAGGAATATGTATCGAGGCTAGCCATGCTTTTCTCAGGGCCGAAGGTTGAACTTCGGGAGCATCTTGATCAGAAGAGGCAGGAGAGACACAGCAGTGAAGATAACGGGAAAGGGAAGCAACCTGTGAAGTATCCACAGTCCACCCGGGAAGATATCGCCCCAGGAGAAGCATCGCGTAGTCCCAAAACTCTTCGAGTAAGCAGCAGTCTACACTCAATTGTAAATAGATTCCTTCCTCTCCTTGTTCTATCAAACAAGCTTGTAAACACCTTAAAGTCGAGCTACTCCGTTCCTGTAAGTATAGCTATTTCTTTTCTTACAGTCAAGCGGACACTGTTGTCAGGATGTACTTATCTTTCTTCACGGTTTATAGGCTCGTAGAGCTTTCTAAGCCGGTGAGTCGAAAGACATTCCAGACAATGGTCCAACCCTTTTATATTCCTAAGGTAACAGAGTACATAGGTGAGAAAGGAGCGCTTTTCAAAGAGCTGTTCTTACGCTATGTACCCCAGATAGAAAGTCTTCCCCTTCTTCAAGGGATTACATTTGATCCGACCTGGAAGGCCCTCCCAAACCATCCACTTATGCTGCATTTCCTTCGGGAAGGCGGTATAAAGAGACCCTAAATTCTCTTGCTTCTCGATATGAGCGCGTGGGGCTTTCTTGTGCAATTTGTCCATGCACAGGGTCAACAGTGGTCTCAGGGTCTTCTTTGGCCTCACTATGTGAGGTATGCCTTTGTTTGATAAAGCTAATAAGTTTATCTCTGAGCAGAGCTTAGAATACTTTGAGAGGTTTGTAGGTCCGCTGAACCCCACATCGGCGGATTTGGGCTTACCACCCATAACCGGCCGACTAGGTATGACTGTTGAGGGAGGTGGGAAGAGAAGAATCTTTGTCATAGGAAATTATTTTAATCAGAGGCTTCTCAAACCAGTCCATGACTGGCTCATGTCTGTCCTAAGCCTCATCCGGATGGACGGGACTTTTAATCAACAAAGAAGGCCTCTTGATTATCTTAAAGGCAAAGAACACTGCTATTCCTTCGATTTAAAGGCAGCCACAGATGGGTGGCCTCTCCTTTTCTTATTTGAAGTAATGCAGTCTTTATTCGATAGGTCATTTGCTTCTAGTGTAGTAAATTCTACACTAGCCTGTAACATATTTGATGTTCCCTTCGTCAAGAAGAGACCATCTACTTTCTCTTTTGTTGCAGGGCAACCTCTCGGAGACTACTCTTCCTGGCCTTTATTTGCCTTATCCCACCATCTATTGGTGTGGATTTGTGCATAAGATGTCTACCCCGGTTCCCGCTTCATTGACTACCCCATCTTAGGGGATGACGTTGTGATAGCTTCTCGATATGAGCAAGCGCTGGAGAGACTTGGAGTAACTATTTCACATATAGTAAGTCCCTGATTTCCAGCACTGGCGCTTTTGAGTTTGCTAAGAGGTTCCGAGTCAAGGGAGGCACAGTTGATTTATCTCCTGTCTCTCTTTCTGCACTTAAGAACTTCTACCACCCGTATGGTCTAATGACCATTGCCGACTGATATTCTGTGCGGCGCTTTTCTACGGTTGCCCGTATCGGTGGTGCTGGCTATCGTCAGCTAGCAAAGATCGACCACCATTGGAGCAGGCCAATTAGAAGGATTTTCGGCCTGTTTCAAAAGGGTCGACTCCCCGTCGATCTATGGTTGGGACGAGGCTACCCACTTAAACCCTATTTGATGGCAAGTTTGATCCATCAAATTCGAGAGCGGATCAAACCGGTGGATTTTATACTTCCTCCTGACGGTTACTTTGTGACCGAGAAGGTCAAGGATTTTCTTGAATACTCCATGTCCCGTTCGTGGGTACGCCAATGGTTGAAATACCATTTATGGTATTATACCGTGGCGCTTTCTTTCCGACCAGGTTACTATCGAACAACTTTTCAATCCGCCAGTTGTGAACACTAAATGGCAAATAAATCAAACTAATTCAGAATTCCATGCATGTCTTTAGGCTCACTGATGACTAGCAGGAAGGACGAATGCGAGTGCGGGAGAATGAGACTGCTAGCTTACACAGGTAAAGAATCGAAGACAGGATTGAAAGAATAAACTGGACATTCAGGCACGGAATCAACCGTTCGAGAAGAAGCTCTTTGAAAGAGTAGGCTCTTTTCTTTGCGTCAATGCCTTGAGTAAGATAGCCACGAGGAGGTAATAGTCTAATAAGAGGCACAGAAGGAACTGCTATCGAATAGGCTGTTAGGGAGGATTATTTGAGTTAATAAGAAGGGCTTCTTTGACAGAGCTTCAAGCAAGCTCACTGAACTCCGATTGCCCTAAGGCAAGTAACTGAACTTCAAGCTGGGGAAGGAAAAAAAAGAAAGGCTACAAAGGAAAGTGAGGAAGCAAATCACATAATAAAGAGTAGGCATCGAATGCTGCTATTGAATACGCTCTTGTTGGTGAGTGAATAAGCGCTCGTATCAGCTGTGAGCCTATTATTCCTTTTTTAATCTGACTCTATCAATTTCATTTCTTTTTCACGTACATCGATTATAAGAAAGGAGAGAGCCACGGTAATGATTAGATGCTCTCCTTAGCCGAAGAAGAGCTCTTGGTAATCAATCTCTAAGGTAAGAAAAGAATGAATCCAATGCTGGTGGAAGGTTCAAGACAGAAGGAAGACTGTTCTCAGGACAAATGCCACAGACGGAGCTCTTACTGTTCTAGACTAGGCTGCACATTCATAGGTTGCAACCCCTTTTGAGTCAAAAGATATCCACTTCGTACTCCAGCTATTTCTTATAGCGGGAAAAGCCTCTATATCAGTCTTCCTTAAATGACGGATTTCAATACCAGCGGCATTTCTTACAGGACTAGGGAAGGCAATTTTAAACCAGTGAGACCGCCATCTCTGCTCACTCTTGTTCAACGGTAATGGACTGAAAGGCTTAGGAGACATCGTCTGATTCAGGAGTGGCAGAACCGTTGACACCAGATGCTTGGGCTTCCACCTGTGCGCCAGAATTTAGCCGGCCTGGAGTCTGTCACGGATCATCGAGCCATCTCTTCGTACCGTGTCCAAGCACAAAGCCAAAGACTTCTGCAACAGTCTCACGCACCTGCTAGTCTAGTCGCCCATAAGCTACAACACTTCACCATATTAGCATAACAACTCATGCCACCAACAAATGCTTCACTCTCGGACATATATCCATGCCCAACGTGTGGGATCCACCTCACTTCTCTCTTCCCTGGTTCTCTTGTGCTACTGAAATCCATAACTAAGAATTTGCTCAAGAAAGACTGAGACCCCGCACGTGAAACAACCTTGACATCTGCAACGTTAGATAGGATCTAACCCAGCCACTCTTCCTCTAAAGTAAGGTGAGGTGGTTTTGTGTGAACAAAGCAGAAACCTACCCAACATATGCATTAAGCACACAAACTATGAGTAAAGCAGTCAACAAAGAGAGAGAAAGAGAGATGTTGACCGAGCATCTTGTGGGTGAGCTACCTGCCTCTCTCACACGCTCAATGGCGTTGAATTCATTAAGAAATTCATGCGCCTTTGATGCCTTTGGGCCTTTACAATGTACCCCATGCAATTCCCATTGGCATCCCTTATATATAAAGAATAGCGAGCCACTACCAAAAAAAACATAGATAATAATAGAATAAAAAAAACAAAAACCAACCCAAAGAAATATTCCACGTCTTCCCTTTTTGCCTCAAAGAATTGAAAGACTGGTAGAGAGAGTTCACAAGTTGTTGTGGAAGAAAGAGAATTCTTATACTCGAGACTTCCCTCCATTATTCTAGTCCTCACCCGCTCTCAAAATTGGCATTTCTTTAGGATATAAGAATTAACAACATATTGAAAAAAAAAAAAGAATAGAGAAATGGGGCGTATTCCATGCTGTGAGAAGGACAACGTGAAAAGAGGACAGTGGACACCTGAGGAAGATAACAAGCTCTCCTCCGACATTGCTCAACATGGCACTCGCAACTGGCGTCTCATCCCCAAGAATGCTGGTAAGTCCCTCTCCTTCTATATATAGATATATTTATATATATATCAATGTCAATAAAACATACTTTTATACTAGACTTGATTTTGCTGATGAAATAGGCCTCCAGAGATGTGGAAAGAGCTGCAGGCTAAGGTGGACTAATTACCTTCCTTCGTCCTGATTTTAAACATGGTAAATTCTCGGATTCAGAAGAGCAAACCATTGTGAAGCTTCATTCCGTTTTTGGTAACAGGTATGTTAAATGTTAACCATACATTTAAGTTATTGTTATTTATAGCGTAGGGAATTCTATTTATCACATTGTTTCCCTTAAATGCTTACTTAAACGGATGTTCAGATGGTCACTGATAGCAGCCCAGCTGCCAGGACGCACTGACAATGATGTCAAAAACCACTGGAACACCAAGCTGAAAAAGAAACTGGATGGCATGGGTATAGACCCTGTCACCCACAAGCCATTCTCCCATCTAATGGCTGAAATTGCTACAACATTGGCACCCCCACAGGCAAGGCAGCTCACCTAGCTGAAGCAGCCAAGGGCGGCTTCAAAGATGAGGTGCTCCACCTTCTTACCAAGAAGCCAATTAACTTCCAGGGCCAACATTCCACTGCAGCACTGGGAAATAACATCACCAATTACATTAACTGTAAGCCAGAAGAAAAGGACGACACTGTTGAGAAGATTTAGCTTGACCTATTTTGATAGATCCTTCTCAGAAGCCCCTATCTTATAGGACTCAAAATGATTTCTCTCAAAATCAAGTAACAGTCGTTTGTTTTAGTTGTTCAGTAGGAAACTGGAATTCAACAACAAGATGGGGGGCTTTAGCCGAAACTTGTCTGTAAACTGGTAGTTCTTGTTCGCAAGCAAGCGGGCGGGTTTTGAGTTGGATGTTCGAGCAAGCGTAGCCTTCAGTGCTCTACGATCTTCGTTCTATTCTACGGCTACTTGAAATCGTTAGGTTAGTCTCGGGTATCTTGTTAACGTTACTGCGCTTTAACGACACCGTAGTGGCGGTTTTAAAGATAGGATAGCGAGGCATGGAAGCTATCTGCTATGCTATTAGAGGATTGATTTTATACTGTAAACACACCACCCTGTTGGCTGTAGTTTTAGCTTGTATATATGAGAAATTAACAAGAAAAAAACGATATTTAAAAAAGAATTCAAATCATAAATTTTTCTACACAAAACAGGGAAAGAGAATGAACTAGAACAAAGCGGATTTTATTCATTCCACAGCACTACAAGCATTTTTTTACATGGGAGTACATCCAATGGGAAGCTTACACACACATAGACCAGCCACACAACTAAACACAACATAGAAATAGAAAACAGCAGAGTCCTCTAGTTGCCCCCATTTCCTCCATGGAGGATTGCTGCTGCGACGACTAGTTCTTGCCGCTCGAGGAGCAGAGCCAGCCCTCTGGAGGTCGTCCAAAGCCCGAATCTGGTCTCGGGTATTTTGCATGTTGCCACCCGCTCCAGATTGATGGGCGGAAGATGTTCCCCTCAGAACAGCAGCATAAAAGCTATCGCATAAGCGCGGAAGAGCACTTTTTATTCATTAATTAATAGCAGAAGTACTATAGGGGGGAAGCTTACGTAGACATATAAAAACCAGCCAAACAACTAAACACAACATTACAACAAAAAGTTAACAAACAAACAACATATTAAAGACTCTTCTAGGTCCCCCTGCGGCTGCGGAGGGCCCCCCTCACAATGAGGTCTCGTTGTTCTTGGAGGAGGGCCCTCCTCCTTTCTTCCAGACCGCGAATGCGGTCCAGGATCCTTTGCATGGCTGCAGCCACAAGCGCAGGATCGATGGGAGGCAGGTGCTCCCAAAAGGCAGCCAGGGTTTGCTGCCGTTGGGCCTTCTCGGCATCGATGTTTTGAATAAGTTGATCTATTTGGGAAAGTCTTTCAGCAGTTGCTGGATCCATCTCCCTTTGCTTTGCCAAATAGAGAAAGAAGCGTCCTATTTATAGGCGCGGGGGTCCATTAAGAAAAAAATAAAATCCTTAGTTTTTTCGCGGGTATCGCCACGCGGCTTAATCCCGATCACTCCCTCAGGAATAGGAGGCAATAATAGAACGCACATCAGAGAAGAGAGTACTCCCTTTATAAATAAACAAGGCCCTCCGCGTCCTTTCTTAATAGATGGAGCAATCCTCACTCGACAGCTCGAAAGCGGATCAGTACAAACCCACGTGATCCGTATTCGCGGCGTGCTTCGTCGTACCCTGACTACTCCTCTTTCACTGGCTTCTACTTGTCTTTTACTGGCTTATTTGTACCCAGCTTCATGATGGAACTCCCCTCGGCCAATCGTCACTCGACAGCAGCTCCGTCCTAGCGTAGGCGATGGAAGTAAAGCCGATGCCTCTATCGCTTGATTGAAAGGATCAGACACTTTCCCCAACTTTTGACAGCAGAACGAAAGAATTATATTCTTAAAATAAGTAAGGTAAACTTGCTTTTGCCGATTGCACTCGGATAGCGGCCTGGGCCGTCCTGGAATGGGAAAAAAATGAATTAGATGGACTGGACTTCGATGGGCTTTGTTTGGAAAGCCAGGTTCAGGTGGCATTTCCGGGCTTTCCAAAGCTGAAAATAGATCTGAATGCTAACATTGGGCTAACCTTCACTCCACTCCAATAGAATGGGGAAACGAGCAGAAGCATATTTTTTCTGCCATCCCTCAGGGCAAATCCGTGTTCATCACAGGCTCTGCTGGGACTGGTAAAACCCTATTGCTTGAGGAAATTAAAAAATGACTTAATATATTATATAGCCAATCTGTGGTTTTGTCATACAATAATATCCTATTTGTTTGGACTCGTTAGGTTTGGCCCATTACCTTGAGTGAGGCCGAACGTGTACACCTTTTGTTATGAAGATGTGATCTTATCCACCGATGGGTCTTGTTCTAAGCCCAATCCTCTCGTCTTAGGGTAGGATATCCATAAACCTTAAATCACGGGAACTTCCCCTTTTTGGTTGACAACCTATGTTGGGCTGACTAAGCCCACTATCCTACCTAATAGGGTCCCATCTTGTGTCGGGTTAAGGGCGCTTAGTGGAACCCAATTTCTTCACTTGTAGTCTAGGGCTTTGCTTGGCATTGGGCTTCGATATAGCTTGCTTTCCTGGTTTTGGATTAAACCTCTGCTCTCCTAATTCAGTCTATAGGCTTTGGTTTAGGTTCAATCTTATATATAAGTTTAGCTTAGGTCCATCAATCAATCTCTCATAAACCCCTAAGCGGAATCTATTAAGCTGAATCCATATGGGGCCTTGCATTAGGCCCAAAATTCCTTGTAACGCTCTAAGAGGGTAGTGAGGCTTAGATTCAAGAGAGTTCAACCTGCATTGGGCTTTAGTTACTTCGTCTGGCCTCTTTTCAATAGTAAGAAGCCAAGTTCAAAGAATCGAAAATAGGATTTTCACACTTGGTGGTCCCGGCTAAGGTTTTTCATAAACCAGTAACTGAAGTGTTAGAGGGATTCTCTTTCGAGAAGAATCCCAAAGCAAGTGGGAAGATGGAGTCAAGTCAGCCGAAGGGAAAGGCCTCGGAAAAGAGTAAGTCTGACTTTATTTGATATATTTTAGTCAACTGCCTTTGTTTGAATTTCCATTGGCTGATAAATTCCTCTTTGTTGCAGCAATCTCTCAGACACAAGAAGGCTGTGCCACTAAAGGTGCCACTCCTGAGGTTGTGGAGATTACTAGTGAAGAAGGTGGGAGTGAAGTAGGGGAGAAGCCATCCACGGAAGCCATAGTTGAGGAACCAATGACAGAGGAGCCAGGAGTGGAGCAAGAGTCACCGGATGATTCCATCCCAAAAGAATCAGGTGGTGAACAGGGAGTATATATTACACTATAAGGAGATGGTGACCAAGATGGCTCCTCTGAAGACGGGAGTTCTGGAAGTGAATCATCCCCAGAAGGAGCCAGTTTTGAATATGTTAAGGACCTTGTCTTGAAAGCTGGAAGTCGCTCCTACAACCCTCTTACTCCCATTCCATTGGCTTCGATCTCTGTGGATCCTACCTCACAATCTTTTGGTGAGGGGACTCAGGCTTCTCGGACTGTGACTCCTACATCCGCTTTAAAATCCAGTGATTTCCCTCAGGTAATACCTTTGTCACTTAATCTAACCACACCTTTCTTAACTTCATTATTTCCTGACTGACATGCTTTTTCTCTCTCAGCCACAATTGGGTGCCACAGCTTCTACCTGGAGTGGCTCTTCGCGGCTTGCAAAGCGTGCTTTACTTGGCTCCTTGAAGAGTCGCTCCAAGAAGAACTGGCAGATGCTGAGAAGCAGCGAGAGAAACTGACTCAAAGCTTTGATTCTCTGATGGCGGAGTCGGTGACGGTACGAAATCTATCGGAGAGGCTATATTTAGAGTAGGGAAATGTTATGCTTTTGTCGGGGATTCCGGGTCTAAGTAGAATAGAGAGGCAGAATCCAACTCAACTCTTATATATAGGGTAGCTACGAGTGAGCCTTCGGCGAGTAGTTTTTCCTTTCTGGTAGTAAGCACAGGAGCAGCAAAAGACTCCTTTGGTCGGTCAGTCGGTACAGTAAGTCAGTAAGTCAATCCGGGTAGGAAGAGTAGCTACGACGTATGCCCTTCGGTTTCGAGGACTAGCTTTCTTTCTTCCTTAAGCTAGGGGCCCATCTGAGAGTGCCTCAACCAAGGGATTATCCCGCTGCTGCTGTGAGTTCTTTTAATTGAATAGTTTGATTTGTTCTCTGAGTGATTTCCCTTAGGGACCTAGCTTCCGCTCTTTCCTTTCTTTTACTGAAAGGTGAGAAAAGGTGCCTACAATCGCAGGTTGATCTATTTAGTCTACGAAGTTTATCGTACGGACCTCAACGGAAGAAGAGACTGACATCCCTAGGAAAAACGAATTATGGAGATCTCTCGCTGGAGCTCCTTTGTTTAAGGGAATAATAGGTATACCTTCAGTTTGCTTCTAGCTTGATAAGGAATTCTTAACCCCGCCTTTAGGTTTGTCTCAAGCTAGGCTAGAATGTCTTCCCTCTTGAGTTCGTTTTTGGATTTGTTGAATAAGCGTGTGCGCTTGTAGCTCGATAAGGGAGGATGCTCCCCCGTCCCTCGATTCCTTCTTTTTTTTATTAAGTACAGGGCTAAGGTCGGCCCCTCCTATTAGCTATTAGTATTAGCTCTGCACTGTCTGCGCCTGGAGTACGAGCTCCTAGGACTCAAGCAAGAGAAGATAAAAAAGAAAAAGAAACCTATGCTTAACACACCCAACCTCCGGCTCCTGAGCCTGCGCCGGAGCCGGAGGTTGGTTGAGATCTAGCTCCGGTTCAGGGGTGCTGTTTAGATCGAGAACCCGGCGTCTCCCCCTTCAAAACTATGGGATGTGTCGGCAATTCGTATGTGATGCCCGACCGACCTGCCTATCTCGAACGTGCTACGAGATTAACAATCCATCTCTAAGGCAATCTTTAAGGCGGAGAAACAGGAGTTTAGCTAGCCTGATAGTTCAAGTTCTCCGTGGCTTAAACAGCTTTTATTTTAGTGGAGATCCTCAAGGGTAGAGCACTGCACAGCTTAAACAGTTCATTTTTTACTAGGTAGGGGCTCATTTGAGAGGCTAGGGTCAAACCATGCCTATAAAAGTCGTAAACCCAGGGCCCTTTAAAGCGCTGGCTCAATATAGTCTAGGTGAAATCCCTATTTGCCTCCAAGTAAAGTTCCTCACTCACATCCTTACGCCGAAAAAAAAAGCACTTTTGGATGTAAAGACCCGCTGCCTGTTCACTTGACTACTCGCTTGGTGACTAACCTACCAAACCTACCCAATCGTACGCAGCTCCTTCGTCCCTTTCGTCTGTTTCAACCCATCTGTGAAGTTAGTGGATAAGGAATTTTATTCCTTGTTCGGGTAGCGATGCTTTCCCTTAGCTCATCTTATTCATTCTTGATTGCTCGTAAGCGAGGGGTTGACGATAGCTTGATCAGCGGCCTAAACAACGGGTTTCCTTCTTTCCACTAGGAGTCAAAAGACTGAGATTCGGCAACTAATGGCTTTCTTCGTCCTTCAATTCATCAAGAGTCGTAGTCGCGCTTTGGGTGGGATTGAATTTGAGTACCGTCTCCTCGCTGAGTCCCGTCTGCGCTGTTCTAAGAAGACGTTTCTGCCTTTGGCTTTCTTCTATTCCGGATACACGCTTTCTGCCTCCTAGTTCACTATGGATTGAGCCCTCCTATGAGACGATATCTGGATCTGGCCCTTCCCGTATCAGCTTGTACTGCTTTCTCTTTCGCAATGGACAGAGATTGGACTATTGAATGAGTTGCCGGAGACGGAGCCGATTTGCGATATAGTCGAAAAGAGCCCCCTCCTTTTCAGTGAATTCCAAGGGCTTCTTTGAAAGCTTCTTCTTTGCCCGAGGGCCTCAAACAAGTGATCAAATTCGTATGAGGAGTCGTGCCCTCAACGGAAGCGCTTGCTACTACCTTGCTTAACTAAGGCTTTCTCATGCTTTGAATGCCGGCCTATTTAGGGGTCCACGGCCGTCTAAATCGACAGAGACCTGTACCTCATTCTCAGCACCCCTTACAGTCTCGGGCTATTTCGCCCTTAGCTCGGCGTTCATCTTTCCGGTCTAGCTCAACGATGAGCTCTTTAGATGTTCAGTCTGTTCGGACGGATATGACGTTGCATGTCATCATCATGGGAACCTCATCATCGCAGGTATCCTCGGGTCCCGACAGATATCCGTCTGCAGGCTTAGAGCTTTGCCACCAATGAATTCATTATCATACTCTAATTAAAATGGCTTAATTGGTTTTGCTTTGGACTCTGCTCTCACTAACGTCGTAGAAAGCCATTCTTCAAGCGACCAAGCAATCTGTGTCAATGTACTCTGTCTGTACCCCGATACCTATTGAGGAGCAAATCCCTGCACTATCGTAGTAAATTCTCCTTTCCTCCTCTTCCTGCTGAACCAATGAGCTCCAATCGGGCGCCTTTACTTTCTCTAAATATAACGACTATTGAACCATCTCACCGGAAAGTAACTCGCTACCTTAACTAAAGGCATGCCTTTACTCCAACAGCTGGACTCTTGCTTTCTAAAGACTTGAGCGGAGATCTTCTAGTTGAAGAAAAGACCACCAGTAGTTTGCCACATTTGCTGATGAAAGAACAGCAAGAACGGGTTTTTGAAAGACAAATGCAAAACAGAAGATGCGGCTTAGCCAGCTTGCTCTAGTCCCGTACGATAAGGATGAGAAAAGGCCAAGGAGAGAGGAGGAAATAGCGAAATAAATATAGGGCATCAGTTTAGCTGTTACTGTTCGAGAATCCCCTGTTTAGAAAGAATCTTCTGTTCTTATTTGAGAAGAAGTGGGAAAATCTGCTTTGGCATGAAGAGAGGATGCATAGGATTTATTGCTAGTAATCAGTGAAATGACTTTGCAGCGTAAACGGTCTTAGCATGGTTAGCACTTCCCTGTTGATGCGTAGGCTATTTGATTTGAACTAATCCGAATCTGAAGAACAGGAGGTATATAAGAAAAGGGTATTTAGGCCATCCCGAGATCAAATGGCACATTTTTAGAATTAGATAAATAGTAGATAAATATCCCCAATAATGGCAAAACGGAAAGCTACTCTTGTCAGGACCTTTCTTACCGAGAAAGAGTGTCTGCTGTTCTGTTTTCAATCGAATCCGCCTCTTTTTGGGTGGAATAATAGGCGAAGGAATCCGCAGCTATTGAATAAGAATCCCTTGATGCGAATACCCTGGGACGGAAGAAAGACTCCGATGCTCTAGAGTCCGATCAATAGTAGAATAGACCAAGATGGCATCGAAGAGAGAATACGTGGCACAGAAGAAGAAAGGTAAGAAGGTTTTTCAAGATAGTGAGTTTGAAAGCCTGTATAGTACCTGGGAAGGCTCTAAGATAGATTTCTTGCTATGAGAGGGCTCTATCTAAGAGATCTCTTTTTTCCCTTTCTAATCTTTTTTCTCTCTGGGTAAATAGGCAAGCGACAGGGTAAAAGACATCTTAGGAAACCATTCATTTCCAGCCTGCCTTTCCTTTCAAGGAATTTATTATGACCCTGGATTCAAGCAGGGTCAAAGGATGGGGCAGGGGAGTTTGAAACACTTTACATCTGTCTCTTTCCAAGCAGTCTTGGTGGGATAAACCTTCTTCGTAGCTGTCCCCGGATAAAGGAAGAGTCCCAAATAGTTCCTATCTCTTTTAGTTTAAGAAGTGCTCTCGGCACGTAGCCATCTTAGGCAAGCTATCAATTGAGCAAGCAAGTTTAAAAAAGGAGTCTTTCCCCTGGCTGTGACTACTTCTTTATAACTGGCTTAAAATGTTTTTCCTAGCTTCCTTTCAATAAAATCCCTAGCCTAAGAGACTGGACACTATTAGGTTTATCCTTATTCTGCAATTGAATAGGCTCATTAAACAGGAGATGGCAAAAAGGAATGCAATCACTTGAGCGAAGCGAGAAGGTAAAAACAATAACACTGGCTGAAATTGCAGTGAAACTCGAAGCTATTCCAACAGCAACTGCCACTTTAGATCTCTTCGAACTGGCACTCAAACTAGATGGGTTGGTGGAACCTCGTTTTTATCAAAGAGTGAAGCTGCTTTCCCATTTGACTTCCTCCTTCTCCTTACTTTGAGAAAGAGTGCTTCCTGCGCTTGCTTAAACAAGAGAAATTAAAAAATGTTTTTCCTACAACCCATTACCTTTCTATGGATCCTACTCACGACTATGGAAGGACATATAAGCACTTACCACTCACTACTACCTTCAAGCTTTCAACTGATTGAAGTGATGCTCGACAAGAGTATGCCAATTTCACTTCCTGCCTTGCCTGATAGCTTTCTCACAGGATTTTTATTTCCCTCTGAAGTAGGCTCTGATTCAGTATTGAGGGCCTGGCATAGGCCATAGAAGGAGAGGGGAGGGAGGCGACCAGTCCTGTTGTAAGGGGGGATTGTTAGACCGTTTAGCTCGCTTGGATAAAGAATACAAGATCGCAAGCGAATCAGTAAAATAGGAGAAAGAGGAAGAAAGCCTATTAGATAGAGTAGTTCTCCAAAGCATATTCGACTACTTTCAAAAATGGCAAAAGCACTACAGGATGGATATTTTACTTTTTTTACTTTAGTGCAGGCTTTTAATCGGACTGCTACTAGCCCTTGAAAGGCAGTAAATTAGTAAATTGCATCGCTGGAAAGGGTTTAGCACTTATGAATGAAACAGAATTTCCACTTTCAGGCATGGAGAAAGGATAAGCATTCACCAGAACCATCTTTCTTATTACTTTTTTTCGCTTATAGATATGCCATCTGATAGGCCCTCAAGATACTAGGCTAGGCAAGGAAATCAGTAAAGTAGGATAAACTTTCAAGAAATGTATCTCTTAGCTGGAAAGAGTTATTACGATTAAAGGGCTAGATGTAAGATAACTAAAGACTTACAGACATTCTAATTTTTGCCTCGCCATAATTGAGAGCATTTCTAACACTTCACAGCATAAAGAAAGGATTAAATTCCTCTGACTTTTTACTTTTGTCCCATTTCTCAAGGAAATTAGCAGGCTATAAAGTAAAGCAAAAGCAGGAGTCTTTTTAGCAGTTTTTTTTTTTTTACTGTGTGTAATAGGTGTAGGTACAGAGGAAAAGCAGAGATAGGTATGTTGTCTATAGGGCCGGATACGAGTGTAGCTGTCTTGGTGGTAGACTTATTTGGAGGAAATTCAAGGCAGTTTCTATGTGTGTCTGCAAAGGCTAGGTAAAGAGAGGACTAGATAAGGTGGAGTATAATATAGCTGAGACCTTAGAAAGAAGTATATGAAAAGCAATGATACCTATAGACAAAAAAAGATTGATCCTCCTACCTACCCCTTTTGGGGAAGATAGCATAGGCTTGGAGAACTACTTTTAAAAGCGTCTAATATGGTTTATTCCCTCCCTTTTCTTTTTAATACTATCAGAAAAGTAAGAAATTATCATTAAAATCAAGAGGTCAATGAAGACTCAATCCGAAGTCCTGTCTTTAACGCAGTTAGATTGTTAAATCGAACCTGCAGTTACAATTGGAGAAAAAAGGCAAGCAGAAAGATCTTTTTTTTCCTAATCGCTTAATCTAGTTCCAGGCCAATCATACGCCCTGTTGTAAACTCTTCCTTATTATTATGTATGTATGCCATTGACCTTTTGATAAAGCCGCCTAAGCCCTTATTTCGCCCCTCCAGTCCGTCCTTTCGAATCCTGTGGGCAAACACTTAAAATTAGAGATGATTTTAGGCAAGCTAGCAATCCATTTTGAAAGACGTAATGGAAGTTATTTTCCAATCCAAGGGCAATTGCGAAATGAAGATCTGGTTTTCGACCTATCTTTTAAAGAGAGTAAACCCCGTAATACTGGCTGCTGCATCATTCCCAGACTCTTGACTTGATCGGGCATAACCAAGAAGAATAGTGCGTAAGGGCCTTGTTCTTGTTGTCTACACCGTACGTAGTTGGAATTCTACCTCGGGGTTCGAAAGACCTTGTTAGGCACCTTTTATTTAAAGGAAGGGTTGAAGCCGGATCGAGATGCTTCACACTCACACAGTAATGGATAGTACAATAAGATAGTAAGCTGCCCAATCTCGATCGTAGATTGGAAACCTTGGAAAAGGCGGATAGCGAGACGAGATAAGGCTTTTCTTTCTATTCTATTCGATTCATACCTTAGCAGGGTCAGTTCTCCAATAAGGGGCAGATTATATTATTTAAGTAATAAGTAAAAGCCTGCAACGAAAGAAAGCTAAGGATAGACAATAGAGATCTCCTTAGCTTAGGTTAATCCTTGACAGAGCCTCGTGTAAGTATTCCATCAGTCCTCGGCTTAGTAAAGGCTAGTCTTAAGCTTAAGTATGCCTTGAAAAGTCATCCTATAAGTTCATTTACCGCTCATGAATCCCACTCTTGCTCTTGGTAAATGTCGTTTTGTTGGTGGGACACCAATGTCATCCTTTACTGAGGGTTTTACAGTCGTTATGGCAGTGGCCATTGATTCAGTTATAGAACTTTTTTTTGAAGAGAAAGAGTTAAAACATATAAGAGGATCTAGTTGCTATTTATAAAAAATTTAGCCCCTCTGAAACAGTCCTAGGATAGGCAGCATTATCCGACTTAAGGAAGTGAACAAGCGAGCTCGCAAGAGAGAGCTTTGGATAGCCAGTTGTTCTAGGCTCAGTTAGTCTTCATCTAGTTTTAGAAGAGTTTGGGTATCTAGTTCTAGGGGCAGTTCTCTTGAATCCCGCTTTGTCTCACTTACCTGTGGGTGAATCTCTCTAAACCGAGTCTCATTACCAGGCGTGGGAAGACTTTCTATATGACCAGTCTTACTATATAGTTGAATTCCACTTTGTACCTGTTTTCGTAGCAGTAGTGGCAGTCCCGGTATTCCATGTATCAAAAGTACCAGTATTTTCACTTTCTGCCTTCTCTGCGGTTAAATGATAAGGTCCAGTTGGAAGCTGAGATCATGGAGTAGTAGTCTCGGGCTAAGCTCCTCCAGAGGAAGGCCGGTAGGAGAGCAAGCGGTGGTCCAAGGAAGACTCAGACTATAAGAAGAAGGGGCTTTCAAAGGCTCTGTCTTTCGACACTGAATCTTTTGACAGATAGGCATCTACGAATTCATATGGGCACGAGAACCGATCCTCATGAGGAGATCCCCTAACGAGGCCCCAAACTAGCGAGACAGCGAAGGATTTGAGCCTTGTTGTGATTCCCCCTTAATCAACCTTTCATCTTTGTTCTCCTCTACGCAGTTTGACGGCTTCCTTTGAGGAAATGATTGGACACCAACCAGATGGCACATTCCGAACGGAGAATCCAGCCTAATTAGTGATTCCCTTTGGTGGGACTAATCCAACTATAGATTTGACTCTTGAGTCGGTAATGCCGCTGGTGGGGACTAATCCAACTCTTTTCCACTAAGTAGCGGTGAAAACCTTAGTCTTAGTATTTTTAGAGGAAAAGAAAGCCAGTAGGGAGGAGCAAGTCTCCCAGTTTTTGTGTTATGCCAGTATCCTGCTTTAGGTCTGACGGCTTTAGGGCCCCTTGAAAGGGACTTTTCATTGATAGATCGAACCAAAGATCGGAGTAACCGCCTCCCGCTAAAGCAATTGTAGAAGCTCCATCTCCAATTAATGTAGCAGCTTATAACATCCCCCTCGGGTGACTGAACTACCAGAATTCCTTACAACTCGTGCCCCATGCCGGTAGTTGCCTTTTCGAGACCAATCCTTGTGCCTTTTTTTATGAAAGGGGGTAGAGCCTTATGTAAACTGAGAAGGGGTATGACCTAAACCTGCTTTAGCTGTGGAAGAAGGCGCCAATGATCCTTCCCTTCATTGGCCTAATAATCTAAATCTTTGCTTTGGCAGTTTGGCATAAGTTGGCCTCAAGCTTTCTTTCCTTGAAAACCCTATTATTGTGCCCATCCAATGAGCACCCTAGTAGAAGGGACTATCTAATCTACTGGAGCTACTGCTGCCACTTCTATCTTCTTTCTGAAGATACGGCATTTAGTAGTCAAGCTCATCCAGTCTATCTAGGAACCCGGGATATGGGATTTTACCTTTGAGTCCTCTTTGATCTCTTACTACTAGCTGTGGGGAAGCGTCAAAAAGACCTTGTCCCTAATTGTCTTAAAATCAGTCCTACTGATGCCCTTGATCTCACTCGACCTATTGACTTTCTTTGAGACAACCAAAGCGATTAAATCCATGGAAGGATTTAAAGTCCCTGGGCAGATTCAATAGCTGCCTAAGAGCCTAGTTGTCCAATTCCTTCTACTGAAGAAGTAGCAATTCCCTGCACTCCGAAGAGTAGCCTCCCATTAATAGCCTATCTTTCTAGGTGCGTTAGGATGTGACCCCTTCAATTGTTAGAAATTTCCCTTTATGACTCGTCTTCTTTTAATTGGTCTATCCGGAGATACTAAGCCTGGAATAAGTTTCGATCTATGGCAATTTCTTTGTAGTATTTGTAGTAACAAGGCCAGTTAAAGCTGTCAGATATAGGGGAGACTGCCTACTTCAATCAAGTTCAAGGCAGGCTAGCTCAGTACAAGATTCCCTTCCTTTAAATAGAGCTACTTCCCGCTCTTCTGTCTGTCATCTGTCAACAGGTAAGGGTCGCATCTGTCCAGTAACTGTCCTGTAGGCGGTCCAATCGCTCATCCGTCCACGCGTCCTACGAAGACAGTCCTCTAGCTTCTGTTATGAGTGAATTTCTATGGACTATTTGATCTAAAAAGAAGCCCTGTGAAAGCCAATTGATGAAAGATCTGACCTCGCTGGAACTACTAGTAATGATTGTACAACCGAGAATGATTCTGTTTTCCTCAAACAAAATCAACCAAGCTTTCTGGTCCTGCCATTCCACCAGACGATATCTTCCTGCGGTTCCAGTACGTAACTCTCCTACACATACATACCCAATCACAAGGAAGAAATGCCGGCTCAAACACAATTGGATTTCTTTCCTTTCTTGATCTACGTTAATCGACGTACAAAGCCAATCGAAGGTCAGATCAGTGGCTCAGTAGCCTTCCTGCTAGGCGATCCGCCAGATCCTTGAAAATGGGTGTTATAGACATCCGCTCACCGAGGAAGACCAACCCCATGCTAATGCTAAGGAAAGCAGTGGAGAAAGGAAGCAAGCAAGAAGCGCCCTCAACTACTGATTACCAATAGAAAAGAGACCATAGATAGCAGATTCCAATCGATGCAAGTCAGATAAAAACTTTTCACACTAGGTTCGATTGACCTGCTTCGGAATCTTAGTATTCATGGCTTTCGCCTCAACCAGGGATCTTAGAGGCTAGCTATAAGTGCAATTGCTTTACCGAAGGTCACATCAACGAAGGAAACTCTTAGAAGCAATCAACAGAAATACGTAGGGAGATCGCTATCAGAAAGGCAGGACTAGATGGCATTCCTAACTCTGACTTTCTAGTTCAACCCTTAGAGTGTGAAAGGAAAGGGCAGAAGGTCTATTTTGGGGGTGGGTCTAGAGCGAAGGAAAGAGATGTGTGGCAGAGGGCAGTTGAGGCGTCGAACGAACATGTTTGAGTATGGATCGTAATTGAGCGAAAGATCTGCTCATCGAAAAGTGGTCAACAAGCGAAGGTCTTGACCTGGAAGGATCGAAGAGAGCGCTAGTAGATCGAGCTGTAGGCGCATGGACTTGGCTAGTGAAGCACAAACCACTCATCTTTCCATAGAGAGTGCTACCCTAGAGTAAGATGAGCGACCCCAGTGGCAACGTTAGTCCCAAGGTAGCTTGCTTACTTCACTAGTCAACGAAGTGCGTAAACAAATAAAGGAACATTCTTGCTTGATCATTTGCTCTGACTAGACCGCCCCCCCTAGAGTACGAGACTGGTTCGCCATAGGTCCGAAGTTGGCTACTGATTGGATAGAAATCTCGTGCAAACACGATTTACTTATTTTATGACGTGACGAAACCCCGGAAATTTGACATCAATTGCTCGGAAAAGCTCTTTTGGAGGTTAGCTTTTCAACTATTATCGTACTATAAGCATTTTCGAGAATCGACCTTTAAACTATGCCAAAAACCCGGTTTTTTAGCCGGCCTAGCCGATTTGTAAACAAACGTAGTGTTATGCTTAACACATGCATGATGGAAGACAGTTCCTTTTCTCAAATATGAAAGATCGTATTTGAAATCAACCGAAGAGAGGCAAACAAAGTCTTTTCTTGACCTCGGAGCCCAGGAATGAATATTCAGAAAGTTTCGCTGCTCCAAAGCTGTCTCGGGAAAGCTACAACTCTGAAACCAACCTGTCTAAAGCAACTTTGCAGTTTCACTACCGAAGCTTACACCATCTTCTGATGAAGGGGCAACCGGTCGATGGTCAACAAAGGATCCTATCTCAAACTCAAAGGCATTTCTTTCTCGTGGGCAGAATCGCTATTTTAGGACCCCTAAAGATAGCCAACAGGGGTTCGTCGCATTTTTCTTGACTGACATCGGCCTTCTAGAGCTTCAAGAGGGGAAAACCAGAGTCAAAGATTGGATTTGTGAAACCAACCAAATTCAATGTCTTTCTTTGACTCTACACCTCTACACTCTACTTGAATAAAGGGTTTTGCCTCCGAAGCTAACAGCCGCTAAGCAGAGGAGAAGCTAAGCTATACAAAGCAGTCTAGACTAAACGAACAACATGGGACTCAAAGAAGGATCAATCCATTTTCATCTCTCCCTTAGAAGGGAAATCAACCAACCAATACTTTTTACAAAAGGGAAACTCATGAAATTTCCTCTCCTTATCGACTAACTCGCCTAACCTACAAGCGGAAAGAAAGAGTTTCACCTCCTCTGCGAAACCTCTGCTCGAAGCCGAATTCCTCTTTTTCCTTTTCTGCGTGCCATTCCTGCGATGTTTCAAACAACACATGTCAAAAATATCATAAGAGAAGAGCAAGTAAAGTCGTACGCCAGGTTCACCAGGTTATACCACTGCAGGGCTCAATCATGCTAGTTAGGCTATATGCTTAACACATGCAATTCGAACTTCTTTTTTTTCCCTTAGCTGTAGATTCGAAAGTCACTCCGTTGGGTTCAATGCCCGCTAGTCCCTTTCTTTTTGTTGGTCAACAACCACCTTTTCTTTTCTTAACTTCAAGACTTCGGACAGAAAGAGAGTCCGGAGGGAATCATTGTTTCTCAATCAATCATGCCTCAACTGGATAAATTCACTTCAGCACTGGTCATGTCAGAATTTGCACCTATTTGTATCTCATTCGTGATCAGTCTGCTAGTTTCTTTGATCTTACTCGGTCTTCTCTTTATTAATCAATCGCAAACAACACGAAAGTTGCCCCCTGGCTTTGTTTTTCCTATGGCTCTCGTTCTTTTATCTTGCTTAGGCACTCCGGTTGCCCTTTGTGACGACTCTTCCCCTTCGGATTTGTATACGTATACTTCCGATCTGCTGGAAGACTCGGCGAGTTCCGGGCGTAGTAGTAGTACCTCAGCGGTCAATCAACCGCTTCCGGGGGAACAAGCTATGCCTCCCGCTCTTCCTGTTATGCAGGAAGCTGCTAATCGGGCTCTGCCCTACCCCTATCAAGAAGATGAAATTATAGGGGGGGATAGTGTGGAATCCATTCAACGGAGGCTTTTGGGGGGATTCCCCTCTCCTTCAGCCCATGACATACAGATGGCCCGGATTCAAGCCGAAGACCTATTCGAGGTCAAGGTGGATATAATCCGGAAGATGACGGGCCTGCATCCAAGTGGCGATTGGATGGGACGGGGGGCGCGGGCCCTGGACAATCTGCGTACCGCCACTGGCGAGGAGTCGTTGAGTAGACTGCATCAAATGCTTGACGACCTACAGACTTGGAATTTTCAATCTGCAACCTTCTGGCTGTTGGTCGAAAGAGTGCCCTTACGGGCGGATGTGGATCAACACTCTGCCAACAGCCCTCTTGAACAATTTGAGATAATCCCTTTTCTTCCTATGAAGATAGGTGACTTGTATTTCTCATTCACAAATCCCTCTTTGTTTATGCTGCTCACTCTCAGTTTGGTCTTACTGCTGGTTCATTTTGTTACTAAAAAGGGAGGAGGAAAGTCAGTACCCAATGCTTGGCAATCCTTGGTCGAGCTTATTTATGATTTCGTGCCGAACCTGGTAAACGAACAAATAGGTGGTCTTTCCGGAAATGTGAAACAACAGTTTTTCCCTTGCATCTCGGTCACTTTTACTTTTTCGTTATTTTGTAATCCCCAGGGTATGATACCTTATAGCTTCACAGTTACAAGTCATTTTCTCATTACTTTGGGTCTCTCATTTTCTATTTTTATTGGCATTACTATAGTGGGATTTCAAAGAAATGGGCTTCATTTTTTAAGCTTCTCATTACCCGCAGGAGTCCCACTGCCGTTAGCACCTTTTTTAGTACTCCTTGAGCTAATCCCTCATTGTTTTCGCGCATTAAGCTCAGGAATACGTTTATTTGCTAATATGATGGCCGGTCATAGTTCAGTAAAGATTTTAAGTGGGTCCGCTTGGACTATGCTATGTATGAATGATCTTTTATATTTCATAGGAGATCTTGGTCCTTTATTTATAGTTCTTGCATTAACCGGTCCGGAATTAGGTGTAGCTATATCACAAGCTCATGTTTCTACGATCTCAATCTGTATTTACTTGAATGATGCTACAAATCTCCATCAAACTTGCTTGTTATTTATTTATAATTGAACAAAAGCGAGGAGCGAAGTTTCTCGAGCTACCGAGTTTACGGAGCGATAACCGCAACCAAGAGTCGCTTGTCGAAAGCTTGATTGACCAGAGAGAGTTTCCAGCGACGATAGGGTAAGAGCCTATTATTTCTTGCGGGGAACGCTTTCGTAACCAATTTACATTTACTTGGCTTCAGGCTAGTCAACTCATCTTATGCGCTTTTTAAGAAATCCAGTTCAAGTACTCAAAAGTAAAAGAAAGAGAAGGATCTAGTGACGTAAACCACATGATGCCAGTGGCGATGAACACATCCAGCCGAAGCCAATAGCAATCAGCACTCCGGTCATGGTCTGAGAGGAAATGGTAAAAATGGTTCCGGAGAGGGAAGGTACCACTTAAGAAGTCCCCAATCGTGATTTTTTTTCATGGATGGAAAGCCTTCGTTATATGAAATTACACTGCCAGTAGTCTGCTTTCAAGTGACCTGTAGGGCTCCTGCCACAAGGATGGGATGGCTGGCTAAGCTTGCTCCAGGACAGGAGTGGTTGAAGAGAGGTACAACCTCTGTTCCATTATTTTATTGGATTCCCCCTTATCTCTCATAGTCAGACTGGAGGCCGAGAGAAAAGGATAGCCAAAAAAGACCCATAGATAGGGGGTTCTTATCAGAAAGAGAAAAAGGAATACGAATTCTATCCGTAAATAGGAAACGAATCTAGCACTACAACTAGAAGAAAGAAAAACTAGAGTCGCCGGTAGGCGCCCCGCCGGATGTTTTCGTTGGATTGGTTTTTGAGACGAAAAATAGGATGTCCCTTTATCCAGTGCTGTAGAGGAGACAGCTGATGGTGCTAAATCATAACAATTGGTACCACACATCTAAAAAAAATCCGTCTTAGACTCTATAAAAAAAGAAAGAAATAAAAGAAGAATCTTTTTCGTAAAGAAGGTGTATCCCCCAAGGCAAGGAATCAAATTCAGTGACATAAGGGGTATAAGCATCTGATGAAGCAAAAGCCTAGTTCTCGGTAAAGAAAGCTCTCACCTCAGGGAAGGGGATCCATTCCATTTTTTATTATTCTTTATATGGTCTTGGACGGGAAAAGAAATGCTAGAAGAGTTGGAGCCCTTCTTATTCAAGTCAGATTTGTAGCTAAGCTCTTCTATAAGTGAGTTATCTGGGCTGAGAAGGACAGGTAGGTGCTTACATCTGATGGATTGGGCAGTTCTACACTAATCTGCTTTTCTTATATTTATAAGAACTCGGGAACTAGCTTCGCAACTAACCCCGAGAAGGATAGAATAGCTCGACCGGGCCTATCTCTACACATCAACTCATGGTACTCCCTGGGCCCCCTAAAAGGTTAGCGACAGCATTCTCGAGGGCCATAAATCATCGCATCTATCTACGGTAGGTAGGTCAAGTTTATAGGTCGAGCACTTTCATACATATAGTAGTCAATCATGATATAAATTCTTTCAAAGCTCGGGATTTCAGTCAGTGATAGACAGCTTGGCTAGCTATCCTCTCAAAAAGGTCATTCAATCTCAGTAGTGGCAGGAAGAACACAGCTCCCAGGCGTACTGATAAGGCTTAACCGGAATAGAAGAAGGTTGGATGGGAGTGCGCTTGCTTCTTCAATCTAGGAGGTCTCCTTATATCTGACTCTTCTTCCACGAGAAAAGAGAGGGGAACTCAGACTTCTCTTTTGACTACCGGAGGAGAACCTTACTTATACTGAGTATAAGAGCAGGTCTCCACTGCCTATAGCATAGAGGCGAGAGTCAGTGCCTTTCCTTCCCCAGCGTTCAGTGGAACGTGAGGCACTCTTTCTTTATTGGCTTTCAGGCAATGGAAGGGGCTATTCCCACTACGCGCTAACTAGAAGAGCAGGAAAGAAATATGTCATGTCAGTTTCTGCCCTTATTCGTCTCCAATGCATCCCTATTCTCTGTGCGTCGGTGTGGCTATCTTCTCCTATTTCTTTTTTCCTTCAAAGAAAGGCCATTTTCTTCTTTCAAAAGGCAAGGCTAAGCCATCCGCCCTTCATTGCAGGGGAAAAGGGGACACGGTTCCCAAGGGGTGGCTAGTTCGAGTAACAGAGACGGATACAGATAAGGTCCTTTTTATGATAGACCCGCTCTTGACTTTCATCATACCCACTAGTAAGCGCAGTGGATGCTCCTTCATACAGGGACAGAGAGGCGGCACTACTCATCATAAGAAAGCAGTCATGCAGATAGAAACGGTAAAACAATGACTCTGACTAAGTAAAGAGATTAGGTTTTTTTTATCATCTATTTTCCATACCACAGCTCTAGACTTGCCCCTATTCAAACTATGTTTCATTCATACCACCCTTGTGGGTTGTTCGCAATTCAAATGAAAGACCCTTTCCAAAGGTTGAGTACCTTGGCCCGGGTAGGTGGTGCTGAGTTCCGTGTCCTTGGCAGGCTCGACCATCGGAGATCCGTTCATTACGAAGGTTTTTTATCGATATGGACCAAGCTCCTACTTCCTTTTTAGCTTTGGCTCGGAAGAGGTCGAGATCTCCACCAACCAAGAAAATTGGGGAGTGCAAAAAAAGCACCTCATTCATTGATGGGAGAGTCCCCACCGGTCAGCGATTTGGTTTTATGCATTACACAAGGTGGCACGCACGGACGAGTACTAATTTCATTGGGTACGCAAAAGCCTAACTCAGCTAAGCTAATAAATGCTGCACTGCATAAGAGAGTGGGAGGCCGGCCCCCGCCCATCTGGGGGTGCACACCCTTTTAGGAACATATGCAAAGGGGTAAAGAGAGAAGTCAATGGAGAACTACAAAATCCAATGACTTTGATTTGTTCGTACCATTCTGTCATCGATCACTGCTGGGCTTATGTATGTTGAGATGGTGAGTCACCCCAAAGCATCGAGAAAGGTCAAGCATATATGTTTTATGAAATGATCAGCGGTCTCATTTATGCTATGCCCTGCGTCGTGTTCGTGTGTGTTTATTGAGCTTTCTTCACTTCAGCGCCATGCGCTTTGCTTCGCTTTATAGAAGAGAGAGACCGTTGTTTTGAGTTGAGAGTGAAAAGCAAGCGCGCAAGCGATAGAAAGGATAGTCCCTCGCGCGTTCGCGCGAAACTACTATAAAATGGTGAGATCATTAGTGAAAGAAGGACCAACGATGATCCTATCCTAAAGGAGAAGGAGGAGTCAGTCTTCTTTGAAGATCGAGGAACGGAGTTTCGGACAATTATGCCATTCGGCAGAAGTCTTCTACGGAGGGAAAGCCTGTTACGAGTAAGTGGAGAGGAAAGATCTCCAGAGATTCTTATCTCATTCCATTCCAGTGGCTCGACCAGTAACCAATGGCGAAAACTCTAAAATCAATGGTTTCCCCCATTTCGCCCAAGTTGTTGCGAAACCGGAAAAAAGAAGCGGTTTTTCGCACAGCTTGCTCATAGTGCGGGTCCCACTTGTATATAGTATTTGGCCGAAGAAGCATCGGACAGGTTGGAGTTCTTACCTTATTGGGACTCCATGGACCAAGATCAGCTTTCATTATATGGGCAATATCGATCTACTAAAATCATATGGATGTAGAAAAAGCTTCTGATTTTGATGAATTGGAAACATCTCTTTTCCATTTTGATTTACCTAGTTCATATCTTTGTTTCGTGTGTTCCCGGGAGGAATTCGATCTCTTCAATCTCGGGATACCACCTAAATAACTGCTGCCAGGGAGTCAAATAGGTAGGGAAGACAGAGTCTGAGGTCGGGTCGGACGACATACATCTTGCTTGGTTGGTTCCACCACCACTAGAGATTGGACATATATATATATATTAAATAAAAAAATAGATTCATTATAATGAAATATGAATTCTATATTAGTTAAATAAATAGCTGCAAGACCAAAACAGGGTGCAAAAAACAAACCGAAAGCCCTTCTTTTAAGTTCCTCCCAGATACATGGCTTACATACCCGGCTCAACATTCTTGGAAAACAATCGGAGGGTCCGGCAGATAATTGGCCATTCAATCTTGTAAACTCATTGAGACCGCAATTGGAAAAAGAGATACGAACGGAGAGGAATAACCAATCGATGAAAGAACATGAAACCATTCTGTTTCAATAGAGGTACGAGAAACGGTTGGGGGCAATGAAGTAGGTGAAGTGGTTGGATTTTGCGAGCTGTTCCAACCACTGCTGGATGTGATTCCAAGAGCCAAACGAGAATGAATACCACACAGAAGAGTAAAGACCAGGCTCCCTAATAGAATGTTTAACCGATCCATTCCGGATCGACCGAATTGGTACGGAAGTTGTAACATGGGAAAACCACATAAAACACAACTTATTTGAATAACCCGGTGACCTACCAATTGTAGAAGTAGGATCTTTGGCAAGCAATAAGCACTTAAATAATACAATTCGAGTGTACCATCTTCTTTCTCATTTCGAGGAAAAGGTGCGGGAGGAAAAGAAAACAACGAAGGGATCCGAATCGGACCTAAATGGGAATGACATGAAAAGTCTTTTTCAAAACCTAGTATTAAGGGCGTTACGACGATATACGAGAGGAATGGAGAAAAACTCGTGATTGGTGTGGAGGGGAAGATCTTTTTATTATATAGTTCAAGAAAGAGTCGTCTCATTTCCTTACATTAGAAATTGAAGAAAAAGAAAAGTCAATATCTGTAGTTTTTTAAAACTAAAACTTAAAAATCAAAATGGACCTCATTAAGCAAACAATGCAATAGCTTATTGAACAAAATACGATTCCAATACCAACTGCAGTTCTCTTGACTTTGGATCTGAGCACCCCTTTTCCATTCTATAATGACTAGACCCCTTGAATCCCCACACCCATAACCGTAGGCCGTCATTCTGAAAAACTCAACTATGAGTATCTCCCATAAGCTAGAGCTGCAGCAAGGAGGAAACCCGCTGCCCACAATGCCATTTTATGTGGACAGGAAACCAGCTGTTCTATTTCCAGCGCGGCTCTTTCAGCTGGTTCACTCCCTTGCATTGAGCCTAAGGCCTCTCCCACCTTTTGAGCCTGGGCTAAAGCCTCAAGGTCTACTTTGATGGGCTCTATCGTACTAAGAGTGTTTATATCGGTTTGTACGATAATTTCTCCTGCGGAGCTTTGCTCCACAAGAACGCCACATATTAGTAAATAAACTATAAGTTTAGGCAAAAGTAGTAGGCTCAGGCTAAAAATGAGTGGATCCCCAGGGCCTTTCCCCACGAGAGAGGTGGAGTCCGCTTTGCCTTTTTGAATAATGCTCCCCACCGGCGGCCCCTTAGGCACTCCTAAACTAAGAGTACCTACGCCAGCTTCCCCCTGCTTACGAAGAATGGCAGTATGGGCGGGAGATTTGGAATATATCAGAGGAGACGTAGAAGAGTGAGTAGGGCTGTCAAATGTAGTCAGAGCTGAATGGAACGAAGACTCCGAATTCGGACTCCTCTGATAGCGGAGTTCTTTGCCCCCACCAGGGTGAGGCTCCGGTGCAGGTCTTGTGGACAGCTGCTCGTCTTTTTCCAAAAGTTTCTGCCGGTCTTTTTCGGGCGCTTTCCGCCTTTTAACCTTTTTCTTCTTTCTTTCCCAGGGTATACAATTACAACAATTGACTGAATTATCAGAGCAAATTTTGTAGTTCTTATTTGATAGATGAGAGGAGGTATTATTCCCGTGCACAACAGCGGGACTTACTGCAGTACTACTTTGATTATTATTCTTAGAGCAAGAAAACATACCTTTGATAAAGGAAAAGGCCTTTACGCAAAATTCTATCATACCAACTACTTGGTTCTTTCGCTCCTAGCTCGCGAAGCGGCATACCGAAAAAAAAAGAAAGATAGGATTGGAATCGATGACTTAACTAAAGGGCTTTTCCTTTCAAAGAGGAAGAGCATGTCTCTTTTTTTGATGCACTGACTTACTTACGGAATATCAAAGAGTCGTCCAAGAGCACTTCGTTAGAATTGCATGTGTTAACCAAAGTACGCACAATGGAATAAAATAAGATCAAACTCCTCAATAGTCAGATAGGATCGTCGGCGTACGGTGACCGGCTTCGCGAGACCTTCTCGGTCTACTGCTCTATTGGGCGCAGCTTTCTTGATCTAGCTTTCTGACTAACGCTTGTCAATTCTTTCTTCTCTTATGAGATTATGAAATTTCGAGTTTGTGAGATTTATCACTCCTAAATGCAGCCGTGATCTTCTATACGATAAATCGCCATCTCGTAGCACCACAGCCTGGGAAACCTCTTATCCTCTACCTTACCTCGACAAAAAAATCTATTGGTGGATTATTGTCTCAGGAGGTAGATGGAGTGGAATAGGGCTACTCCACCTGACTCACGGTCGCTCCACGGGAAACCACCACTAGGAGACGAAGCAAAGGGTTTCGAGGCAGATATCGCCATGACACGGTAGTAGGGAAACCGGTCCTTGTAAGCAGCACTAGAGAGGGGATAGAGACTCGAGACTTCAAACTAATGTCCTTCTTCCTCTGAGCCAGGTTCCTTGTAGAGTCTATCTACTAGAGACATTAACGGTGCTCGCCCGGGGTTGGTAAAATTCAATACTCGAATTGAACGCCCTCCTTCGTACAGTTCGGCGGACACGGAAGAGCTAGTTCATAGGGCTCGTGCAGTCGTGGGACCGACGGTGAAAAGCTCGGGATGATGATGGGGCTAGCAACCGGTCCTCAAAGAAGCTAGATCTCTTGGGCGCTTTGTTTCCCGTGTAGCCAAGTCATACTCATTCCGTACGACGAAGGATTGGGCCTTCGAGGTCGGAACTCATCACATTACTGGGTAGATCCGTTGGGGGATAAGGGTTTTAGTTCAATAAAGGTGCTTCTCATTATATCGAATAATAAGTTAGGCCTGTAGTGCTCCGGGATTCTAACCCGTTCCCTGGTAGTAGAGAGAGAGATCCGCATAAGCCGTGCTGGGGAATACCCGCTAAGTAACTCGAAACTGGTAACTATAGCCCCTACTGCTCGCCTACCCGGGTCAATTATGGGCTCCCCCTACTACTAGTGGGTGCCTCCGGTTCGAGACGGGACTGTTTAAGAAAAAGAAACTCCTCCGCAAAGGGCGGAGAGAATTGAGTTGGTCATTGTTTCGGGTCATCTAAGCTCACCCAGAGAAACTTCGTTAGAGTGGAAAAACATAGAAAGACTGCTGCCTCGCTTCCAACCGCATCTCATGTAATGTTAGCTACCATTGTCACTGAACACTAACCCAAAGTCACCTGCCTTCAGCCCAATAGAATTCCCCTCCATTTTCACACCTACTGTAAAGCAGCCTTAGTCACATCAAGGGTCACCGTCAATTCCACAAACTTCTTCTCTTATGAGAAAAGGTTATTGTCACCGTCACCATACCGACTCCCTCTGCCAGACCTAAACGAAGCAGCCAGTTTCCCTTCTTCGGGCGACCTCATGACTGTAAAACAAGTTTGACAATCATTGGCCGGGTCAACTATCCTATATCCTATAGTTCAAAATTTCTTAAAAGGGCATATGCGCTAGCTAAGACTAATTGCCTAAGTGATCACTGAAACTATGTCATTTTATGTGACTCATGTTACTTAAAAGTACTTGACTTGATTGAGAGACCCGTCATCCATCCCGGATGTTCTAGCTCTTCAGGGCCGGACTGTAACTGCCCCGCAGGGAACCGAACCCCCGGAGGTTCATCATGCAGAAAGATGCAAGAGGAAGGCAGTAGTGGAGTAACGGGGGATCCCTCTGATCCCGAAGCGAAACAAGTCCTTCTTTTGGTACAGTGGTGTAGACCCGTCCGGAATTCATTCCAAATTCTTCGATCGCGTAGGCATTCTCTTTGGTAGGCCTTTCCTGATTCATCGCCTGGGAACTTCATCAGGGGATCTTGCTAAGAGTTCCTATTCTCCTTCTATTTAGGCAAATTTCTGTTCGTGATGAAAGCGATTCCTATTCTTTTGCGTTGCGACCTCAGGTCACTTAACTCCAGAAGACCGAGAGGCACGAGCTTCCGAAGTTTGCCAAAGAAGGTAGCAAGTAAAAGCAATCGAATAGTAAGTTAGTTCATGCCAGCTCTCCAGTTCGAAGAGCAGGCATGTCATGTCCTTTAAAAGAATCTTCATACCGTGAGGAATCGTCAGTTGGTGAAGATGTCCCAGATCTCTGCTATCAAAGGAATCGTTTGCTGTTGGTATGCCCTTACTATAGCTTCAGCGGATTCTCACCCGAGAGACACAAGCTAACTTTCCCAATAGAATATAGAATAGTCCCGAGCTTACTGGAGAGCTCGGTCTTATGCCTCCTCTGATCAATCCTTTCCTTCTATTGAGCCTGATGTGGGATGGGGATCCTTCCTAAACTAAAAGAAAGAAATTCCCTTTCGATTGCAGACGCTCAGGGGAAGACTCCGGTTAGGAATGCTGATTGGAACCAATACGATTGCCCAGAGGAGCTTTCTAGGTATCCAGAGTCCGCACAAGGAGCAGTTGAGAAAGATGCTCCAGCAGGCGAGGAATCTGGTTACAATGGTCCGACGGAGGAAGAAGTCACCCAACTTTCGCTGCTTTATGCTTATCTAGTATGCTTCTTTCTTGCTGGGTAGCTAGTTCAGGTGCGGAATAGGAGCTAAAGGTTCAGTATCAGTACTAATGGTTGTATATGGCTGCTAAAGGTTGATTACAAGGAGTTGGTACTTGTTCTTTAGTTAAGGTAGTCCTTCTTTAGGTTAGAGAGAAAGGGCTCAAGCAGCCTCTCTCGGTGTGCCTTATAGTACTACCCTTCCCCAATCCGTTCTCAACAAATATCATATAAGAAGAAGTGAGGAAATGGTTTCACCTACTGCCCTTAACATGAATAGCTAGCCCAAGGGAATGAACGCTAGGAATTAGTGCTTTAGAGAGGAAATCCCAAATGTAGCAGAAGAATCAGCCAATGCAGAGTAGCCTACTCTTAATGAACCGGGAGTGTCAGGCACAGACTCATTCCTCATCCTTGGTTCATTAGCCAACTAAGACGAGGGAAAAAGCCTAAGTTTCAGGTAATCATCAATTGAAGCCTCCCTACACTGGCACAGCAGGCTGGGTGCTATCCTTATGCCTCCGGTAATCAAAACAATTAGTCCAATCTAGCTGCAAAAGTCTTCCCCTGGTTGTTCTTATCCGATAGGGCGTTAAGCTCCCAAGAGATAGTCCATTTTAGCATCTAGGAAGTCTCCTAACCGCCCAAGAGAAGTGCATGGTGAAGGTCCTGCCTCATCTGAGGTGGCAGATGAGCCTACGATTTGGCCTTTTATCTATATAAGCGATAGCCGTGTAGCATATGAGATGAGACTGCTACTGGCAAATAGATGAAAGAGGCCCTTATGTACGAAGTTATGCAAGAAGATCATAGGCAAAGGAGATCTCCTAAGGCTAATCTGGTCCAAACATCCATCTCTTTTGGTCTTGTCTTCGGAGAGAGTCCCTCTTTCCAATGGCTTGACCGGGCGTCACTCCTCTCTTTTAGAGGTAGAAGCGGAAACTACATAAGATTAAGATATAGTCCGGGACTGCTTGATCTGCAACTGGTTAACCAACCAATTGACTAAATTCTTTAGGAAGTAGACCTTGAGCCTTCTTGCATCTTCCTTTTGAGACTTCCTTTTCGGGACCGGGCCTGGGATCAGGGCTTTTAGGAGCCAAAGTCTTAAAAAATCCATTACAAGGTTTGGAACCCTAGCTTTTGAGTCGGAAAGGCAAAAAGGCGGTCTTTCACGGGTCAATGTGCGGATTCACGGGATCAATGGATCAGAAAGGGAGGGACTTCGGATTTCGATCTTCAGGCGAGGACTAAGACTAAGTAAGCGCTGACAGCTTTTTCGCACCTGCCCTAGGATAGGTTAGAAGGAAGTTCCTAGCCTCTACACATCCAAGAAGGGGGTCGAATAATAAAATGATTTATTGCTCCTAGCAGCTGCTAGCACTTCTGGTAGCTCTTCGCTTGCTCTTTGTACTATAGTCTCCTCTATTAATGCTTTATTCCCTCATTTCATCTTCGAAAGGTACTCACCTGTGAAGTAGTTGTTAACGGGTGTCTTCTAACCACTAATAATAAATAGCCCTGTAAAACCCTAAAGACCTGGCCCTTCTGTTTGGCTTCTTTCTCGATGTACTTTCTCTCAACCAGATGGGAATCAATCCTCAATTCCTCAATCTACCGCGTAAAGGTCTTGACTTGTAATGCGTGCAGGCATAAGAAATGGCTTAACAGAGAAGAAAGTTAGCTAGGCCCCCTACTCTTAGAACGGCTTACACATGCCCTCCTACTGCAACTTTGAATCTGAAGGAGGCTTACAGCCCTGCTAACTCGTTCTGGTTGTTATGACTGGCAAGAATCAGTAGGTTCTTTCAGTCTTGCTTGTGCGCTTTGGTCCTTCTTACAGAGACTATCCTTTGTAGTTGTTATGATCCATCCAAGGAATGAGCTTCCAAACCCATGGACTACAAGGAAAAGATAGAACCTTGCCCGGCAACAGCAGTCAATAGCAGATGGTCTTGGAATTTCATTCGATGCTTCTGATTCAACTTCCAGACAACCAAGCAAGGAAGTATGCGATAGGGTTAGCCCCTGGGGCAAGCATTATCCGGGAACGATTATCCAGGAACTGGAAGAAGTTTAGCGTTACACTCAAAAAAACCCCCACAATCAATCCACAACGCTTCAGGTCAGGCATCAAAACGCCGTCCTCCAACAGAATCAATGGCATTCCTTTCTTACTAGACCTTACGAACTGTACATTGCTTACACGGTTGAATAGCAGAAAGCTTAGCTACTTCAATCTCTCCTTTCCTCATATTCGAGCAAGGAAAGCTGTTAATGGACAGGTAGTCGATAGACTGACTCATTCAGTCTAATTGGTCTATAGGTCTTAGAGACTCTTCCTAGTGTAAGAGCAGTGTTAATAAGCTAGTTCCGTGCTAGCACTATCAATATCAATAATCGGCGTAACGGGCCTTTTCTATACTATTCTTCGACATGTAATACCCTCTCTCCCCCAAGCTATATAGTATATATATCTCTCTCTCGCTACGCCCTTTAGGCGAGTGAAGTTCCCCGTGTTACCGTTTCTGGAAGTTCTTCCATCCATCCCTCCCTCAACCCTCCGACTGAGGAATCAAGCACCTTCGAACCGCAAGGGCTAAGACTAGGGATCTTCTTCGCATCGAGAAAGAAAGAACTACAGGGCTGGACGACCCGATAGCGCGGACTACTACGGGATGTAGTACTAAAACAATACGGATGTAGGGATAGACGGAATAAGAAGTACAGTCCCCTATCCTGGGGTGGGATATCCACAGTATTTTCGCATCAACAGGAAAGAGATAAGAGCTTCTTAAGAACCCTGTTCCAAAATTCAAAAAGCGGAGCGCATTAGTTATCCGCTCTCAGGTTGGACAGTTAAGGGTCGGAGAAGTGCAATTACTCATTCTTAAAACCAGCACTCTTAAGACCAAAGAGTCGGGCGGAAAAAAAGGGAGGAAGCTCCGGTTCTCCTGTAGCTGGATCCTCCGGAACCACAAGAATCTTTAGTTAGAATGGGATTCTAACTCAGCACCTTTTGAGATTTTGAGAAGAGTTGCTCTTTGGAGAGCACAGTACGATGAAAGTTGTAAGCTGTGTTCGGGGGGTTATTGTCGGGCCAACGAATAGCCCAAGGATAAATTCCACATAAGAGGAAAGAGCAGGAATTGAACAGCCATCACAGTGTGGTCACCGTGAGTGTGATTCGGAAATGATCGTGGAGAATGCTCAGGCGATTTGCCGTTTCCTTACTCGACCGTTAGGGAGAGGTCTTCAAGCGTGCCTTCGTTTACAGAAATTCTATGAAAAAGCTTACTCCTCTCCTTATGATACTTCTTTTAATGAAACAAGAGATCGGCTCATTAACCTTCCAAATTGACTCATTTCACTGGCCTTGCTAGGTGCTCCGAAGAATGGAAGGCAGACGGATCCCTTTCTTTAAACAGCTGTCCAGACTGAATCTATTCCTATTATATATTACAAATCTTAGTGAGGGACGAAGTGACTCATAGCCTGAGGATGGAATTAGGATCCAGGAGAGCAGGCTCGATAAAGCAGTTGGGAAAGGAAATAAAGGAGATTTTGACTTGACGAGCCACACCAACCCTATTCTTCCCAGATATAATTTCAATCTGAAGAAGGCAACTCATCCCTTGCTAAGCCGGGTTCTTTCACTCACAGAAGACCAAGCCTTGCTACTTGAATAACAGGTAATCAGACTTTCGCCTTTCGTCGGTTCCAGTAATGGGAGGGAGGAGAACAGGAAAGAGAGAACAGCTAGTCGAACTACTTATTCTTATGCTGAGTCAACCCTAAAAGCGGATCTGGCATCACCCTTTACTCTCCCATCCTTGGATAGCTCTCGGGATGGACTAATGGATTAACAGCTTTTGTGGGCTTCTTCTCTTATGAAATTTCTAGTTAGATAAACAGATCACTTCTATTATATATACGATGATAGCACCAAAAGGGCGGCTGTCTGACTCGCGGAAATAGGCTAATGCTATGCCTACAAGTCAAAGTAAGCCAATTGCCAACTGTCACAATTTTCATTGGACTTCTTCCTTAATCAGGAAAAGCCTAGAAGGCAGAACTCTGAACTAAGCCCAAAGTCTGGATTCCGTCTGGTCTGCTATGACGATATCGTCATCGCGGATGATCGCGTAGCCATGACATACTCCTATCTTCTTGAGAGGATTGGAGTGTCCATCTCTCTTCCGAAGTCATTCACTTCGAAGGAAGGGGCTTGCGAGTTTGCCAAGCGGTTTCGGCTGAATCGGATGACAGTTGATGTCTCCCCGATTTCAGTGCAAAAATGATCCGCGATCCGTAACCCGCTGGGTTGGTATAGCTGTATGCTATCCCTACCAAAGCCGCTGCGTATTTCTACACTGCTTCGCTTAGCTGCTTTCGGATATAAGGCAGTTTCTCGCCCGTCTAAACACGGAAAGCGTTTAAGACGTTTGCTGGTGATGAGGTACTACGGTTTATTGCCGTGTACGCTATGGCTTGCGGTCTCTTTAGGCGCTGTTCCATCACCTTATGTGATTGGAAGAGTAATCGAAAGGCTTCGGGAACATTGTTTTCCGAAGGATCCTTTGATGCCTCCAGATGCTGCCTTTCCGTACCCTGGAATGAAAGACTTCCTTGAGTGGTCTTTATTCCGTGGTTGGATGGATCAGTATCAGCAGTACCTAAAGTGGTATTGTAGCCTTGCTCTTGCTCCAGATGTTTGCATATCCGACTTCGTCGACGCTCCTATCTACATTCGAACGTGGCACTCTCCTAAGGTAGACTTATCTACTTTTCGGTTTGGTCTTATGTTTCGCGTGTATGATTGGGTCGTCGAGTTGTCTCAGGTTGAGCTTTATGCTCTGCCTGGGGCCGTGGAGTCTGATAGTGGTACTTCCTTGGTAGACGACTGATTATCGTCTAACAGTCCACCAGAGAGATTCTGACAGCTATTTCATCCTTTCCCACCAGTCGGTACTTTCCCTCAAAAAGAATGGAAGTAGGATTCGCTAACCTTTGGGCCGGAGTCACACCAACTGATGCCTGACTTCTTCAGTCTCATGCTCCTATAAGGCTTTTAGAGACTCCACCTATTGGAATAATAAGTGCTGCCTATTCGTCACGTTCAAGCTTTCAAGCCCGAGCTTGTCTTCTGACCACCTACAGCCTACTTTTATACCAGGGAAGCCTAGTTACTTTGACTCCTTTCTCTCTTTAACCCGGTACTTGCTTTGACCTAGGCTCCTGCTACGATGCTTGAGGTGTGGCAGTGAACCGATCCTGCCTTTTCTTTGAGCCGGTTGCTAGTTTATAGTTTAGCTTTAGCGGATGGCTTGCCGTCTAGAAGAATATCGCCCTAAGTGCTAGGCCAGCTGTAGCTATTCTGATCTGTATTTCCTTGCCCGAGTGGAGCTTACTCCGCTGTTCGTGGTGGAGTAAGGGCTTAGGAGTAGGGGTAAAGGCATGCCTAATGGATATGTGCCTTAGTGATGGCTTTCCAAAGGAAATTAAGACCCGACCTCCGAATACCAAGCTTAAATGCTTGCCTGAGTGCGCCTATTACCCTTCTCACTCGTAGTTCCCCAATCGTCTTTGGACAACCTGCCTTTTGACGGCCTTTTGAGGAAGATATCGTAATATCAAGATCTAAGATCTTACCACTTTCCTTTTTAGCTGGGCTTGTTGTCTTGTACTTTGAAAGGGACATTATTTAGACTACTACTGGCGCTTCCAATTAGGATGCATAACATTCTCTCTTAGGGGGGAAGGTTGACTTAGCCTGCCTCTCCCATCATGACTTTCATTCATGAAGGACAAAAAAAGCAATGATGATCAGAAGAGTCTTGGTCACTAGAAAGTGTTTAAGAGGAGAAGGAGGGGCTTTCTTAGCCCTGAAAACAACCTTTTCGTAGTTCTTGCTGCTCAAAAATCAGGGAGGATATTCTGAGTTGAATTTCTTTCATCTGGGAAGGTGGTAGTATATATATAATACCCCCACGAGCAAGGGAAATGATTTTGCCCAAGGCTCAAAGCGATTGAGTGCTTGACTAAGTTAGTAGTCGGATTAAAGGCTGATGTGCCTCAGTGATGGCTTTACAAAGGAAATGGAAATGCAGACTACCCGGGGTGGGACTGGGCTTTGCGAATGAGTTCAGATACAAGCCTTATTTTAGTATAAGAGTTCTCTTAGCAGAGAAGAAAGGCCCAGACTCAGAAGTAATATTTCCCGTCCTTGAGGAAGAAGCTTGGCACCAGTCTTTGTTGCACTTAAGTAAAAGGCTTAAAAATTCTCTCTTCTCTGAGTCAGAAGCAAGAGGAAATCGGGATAGGCTACATGCAAGGACTTTCTTGAATTGGAAGTTGAAGTCTTTGACTTCGCTATTCTATATAGAAGGGAAGTGAGCGACATAGTCAGCGAAAGAGTGATCCTCCAGAGTAGGAATAGGAAGCAGGGGGGCACAAAAACTGAACTTCTTTAATTTCGTAGAGCTGGGAAAAGCATTTTAGGATTAGGAGAAATTCGTATATTCTTCTTACCAAAACACCGCATCCGAAATCGACTGGCAAAGAGGCTTATTTTTAGTAAATTTTTCAACTAAAAACAAAGTTTTCAACCCGCCGGATCAACCCCAACAGAAAGAGATCGGCATCCTTCCTTCTTTTAGAATAGCTTTGTCCCATTGAAGAAGAGTTTTTCCTTTCTTTTTTCGTAAAGTAAGTCAGTCTTTGGTGACTTCTTTCCTTTGTTTGGCTTGAGTTCCATCTCCTGACAAATGAGATGGAGTCATCTTGCTTAGTAAGGAGCGCAGTCCATAGAAAAATGGCCTGACTTTTGTTGTGCCCAACCGTGACTAAAGGGAGCCCTTGTTGATATAGCTGAAAGTGGGTGGAATCAATCGTTTAGTATAGTTGATCACGGCTGCTTTTAGGATAGGAGCGATCTTTTCATCCAACTATTACATACATAAGAGAAGAAAGCTGTTAGCTTAGGGCAGAGGTATGCCCTAAGCCTACCCGAGTTCACAGATGTCGTTGTTTATCCCTTTCTTTATTCATGAAAATTGGGTGAGTCTTTAGTCTATCTGAGTATAAGATCGAAAAGAATGATTGCATTTCAAGTGAGATGTCCAAGAGAAAAGGAACGAGGGGAAGAAGCGACGATAACAAAAAATCGTGAATGAAAGAGCGTGACGAGTTTTTCTAAATTTGTGATGTTAGAAGGTGCAAAATCAATAGGTGCCGGAGCTGCTACAATTGCTTCAGCGGGAGCTGCTGTAGGTATTGGAAACGTATTCAGTTCATTAATTCATTCCGTGGCAAGAAATCCATCATTGGCAAAACAGTTATTCGGATATGCAATCCTGGGCTTTGCTCTAACCGAGGCTATTGCCTTGTTCGCATTAATGATGGCCTTTTTGATTCTATTTGTTTTCTAAGTTTCTCCTTTTGAAAGGTGTAGTCCCTGAGGACGAGGCCCCCAGCTATGGGGGGAAAGAAGAGTGGGTACGCGGGCTTCTTTCACTTTCGTTTTGGAGAGAGCATTGTGGAGCAGCAAAAGAAAGGCATAAATAAGGGGAAGCGGCGGATTCCCCGGAAAAACGCCTTAAAATAGCGAAGGTTCCGGAGGAGCTTTCCACAAACCGTGATTCCTTGGTAAATGTAAATTCGGGGCAAAAGGCGGCCTACGAATTGATTTGATTATCGCCGTGCACGATTGGGAATCAAATCAAAGGGACTAGCGGACGTACCATGAGACTTTATCGTCGTTAGTTTGCTTTGGTTTGGCTTGTTTCCGGGGAGAGGTGAGCCGGTTACGCTTTAAGTGAGGAGACTGGAGCTCTCGAGCTTAGAGAAGTTCCCTAGGCCAGACAGAGGTCTAGGGGGAGTCCGGATAGAGGACTCTTTAAACCGGTGGGCCCGCATATGTAGGAAGGCTTAAGCTTTCGAACTGCGTAACAAAAGCGACTCCTTGTTGGTGTAAGATAGGTGTTGGTCCGATTCACCAATGTAAGTTATAACCTGACGGGTCGTTCGTGTGGAGAATCTCTCTCGTGACTCAGGATTTCTTTCTCTTAGAGTGACCCTACCCAACTAACTCTCTCTAAGTAAGAGCTCGCCCTGACTTAGTCTTATCGATAGGAATGAGAGAAAAGGTCAGTCCTTCTCCTGTGAGAGACTCCGAAGTGGGCTGCTTTCAAGGGCTAGAATTTCCCTGTTTCGACGTGAGATTGGCTTAGCTTGGTCTTTCTGTGTACCTAGAGTCTGCCCATAGAGCTTCGATTCTGGTCTGGTTCGAGAAGCTAGCCTTCCTTATAAAGTATGATTTTAGGGATCCTTTTTTTAGTAAAGTACCCGTGGGATTCGATTTGCCAACTGATCCGAGTTGGATTGGGTCAGGAACGAACGGGAAAAGAAGAATAAGTAGGACAGGCTCGAGGTCAATTCTTTCTTTTAGGAGAGATCCCACCCCCTTCTTTAGCGCTTGTTCGTAATATAAGACTTCCTTATCGTTCTCGGTGAAGGAATCGGAGCTGCTATATAATCAGCATCTTACTCTTTAACGGCAAGCTCAGCAACGAGAAGTTTTCCTCTGCTGGAAAGCAGTCCTTCACGGATATGGGAGCTTACTCCGCTGTTGCTGGTTTAGTAAGCTAAGCATTTCCTTCCTTTATGATTATGAAAAAGGAATGGATAGAGAGGAAGGCTCCAGGGTTTCTTTATCTTGGTGTCAACATAGGAATGGGAGCTGTTTGAATGGATGCCTTTTTCCCTTGTTGAATCAGCCAAGTCAGTAGCCTTTCTTTTTCTTTTATGCGGGATTGCCTGTTGATGCAAGGAATAAGGGCTGGCTTGATGCCAATAAGAAGCTGGTGGAGGAATAACGGCAGCTAAATCATCTGCTGCACAGTAGTACGTATTAGGCAAATGGGATTTATCTTTCCTAGGCTCAGGAGCGTAGTAAGAGGTCTTTGGTGCGTGAATGCTTTACTTAGAGCTTGAACTAGGGGCAGCAACCATTTCAACTGGATACCATCAAGAGGGCAAGCGAGGAGCGGAGCCTAGCCCTATAGCTATAGGCTATATAATATTCTATTTCCTCTGCTTTGAATAGTTAGAATCAAACTCATTGCTCATTCATTCAGAGCTCTTGTCGGTAAAGTAGATCGAGAGAGAGAATTGGCTTCTCGAGAATCTGCTGGAGTCAGATCAGTAGGGGAGTTCACACCGGGACTTTCTTAATAGAGAAAGAACCCATACATACCCTGAACCGGGTAAAGGCGATAACGACCCAGGAAATGGTGAAGTACGTGAATCGACTCCCTCTTCGAGTAAAGACCTTTTAACATAAAAGAAAGAAGAAGGGACTGACTTCTTTCTTGACAAGGATCCTGAATAAATCGCACATGCTCCAAGGACTTCACGGAATTAGGAGGCACACCGGTAGGTATACCAAGAGAAATGCGGGTAAGCGACGAGGGAAATAACCCCTCCATAAAAGCATGCATTTCCAGACAAAAAGATTGATTGTGGAGGAATTGTCCACATGATGAACCAAACGGAGCGGGCAGAGTGAAGTTACCATTTTAGGAGCTGATGTCCCGGCTGGTAAGGGAAATGAATGAAAGAAGCTTCTCCAATAGGAGGCATGTGTTGAGCATTTGTTTCATTCCTTTGGCAGCCAGTGCCGAGTAAGGAAGATTGGCCAATCTGAATGACTCCCTGTGAGACTTTGAGAGCAGATGTATTTTTAGTTCCATTTCTAGTTGAAAACAACAAATTAGAATTCAATCACCAAGTGGATATCTCGAGAACTAAAGGTGCCAAGCCTCGGATTCGACTTGAAATGAGGATAAGGCTTCCAGCTAGATATGTATGATTCACCCGGTACCTGGTATTGGTAGTAGCATCAGTCTCTTTCCCCTCCCTCTGTATGAGTTGAGAGGCTGAGGGGAAGTCTACTAACTATAGGGCTACTCCACCTGACGATTGTTGTCTTCTTTCAATAATGCTTTGTTGGTCACCGCAGCGAGGCATCGCTGATAACATCGCCTGTTGTACAGTTGCTTTAGCCTAGGAGCCAACCTAGCTAAGGTTCACTCCTTTTTTCTTTCTTTTATTTCCTTGAGAATGAAAAGTCCTCATCCTCACCCGCAGCAAGCACTTTTTCTTTGTTTGTTCTTTGTGCGAGTTCAGTGCTTCTCTGATTCATAGTGGGACCCGCTGTTCATTAATAGGGGTTCTTCCTTTTCTATCTATTAGGAACTGCTTGTAGAAGAAAGAAGATCAGGCAGTTTACTGCTAAATGGGGCTAGGAACTCCTATCCCGAGGGGCCGAAAGGCGAATAGACGACCTACTAAAGACAGATCGTCAGTGGTTTTCCCAGGCTATGAACGGAGCTTAGCCATACCATAGGGGTCGCTCTGAGACCTCTTGTCGAGTGGCCTTTCGCTCCTGCCCCTGTCGGGACAGTGCCTTTCAGCTCCTTGCGCCCATAGCTTGACCTCAGCCTTGAACTACCTGCACGGAAGCCTTCCCTTCCTGGCGCGCAGACAGACCATCTTTAGTGAAGTCCCTCCTTCCCCTAAAGCATCCATTTCGTCAAAGAAGGACGGAGCAGGCACACTGACTACTCTGATTGGGCGTGGACTGGGAAAAAAAAGTAGCAGCTAAAGGAAAGCTAAAAAAAAGGTATTGGCGAAGAAATATCAGAAAATAGATAGGAAAGAGGCACCACTCGCGAATCCTTTCTTTCTTGGTTTCGCTACCTGTGATCAAAACAATTCACGTATTAGATCTATCCATCTTTTGGTCCAGTAAAGAAGGAAGATAGGAAGGCATCTGTCTATCTAGCCCTTAAGTACACATTACAGGTTCAAGTCCTCTATTTATCTGTCTTTGGTGTTCGTGGTAAGAAGGTTGAGCATAGAATGGCAGTTTCGCGTACCAAGGCTGTGACTATCTCTTCCTGAAGACAGATGCGACTAGTCAAAGTCGAGGTTCGAAGAAGATGCTCACAGGATTGGCAATGAAGCTCAGTCTGAGTCTGATTCTTCTGAGTGAAGAACTCCCATAAATCCTTTCTTAACTATTGAAATTGCGTTAAGTAAGAGAAGCTAAGGCGAGGGGCATAAAGTAGTAGCTAGAGTAGGAGTTCAGTCTTGGAGTTCATAGTTGGAGATGAAAGTTTTTGTAAGATGTCAATTTCAGTAGATGAAGTAGCAAGGGCATCTTCTTCAAGCAGAGGTGCGGAGATACTCGACTAAGCAGTCGTTTCCCTCGACAGAAACCTCTTTCATCACAGTCTTGTAGGAGAACTCGCCCAAAGGTGAATTCCTGCCCTACCCTATTTTATAGGTGTGTTGACAAAGGAAGGGTGTAACCCAACAAGGAAGGGGCACATTGCCACTCTTACCATTACGGAAAGCAAGGTTAGCGTCCTACCTTCTTCTTTGTTTCCGTTCTTTCCTCCCCAGCTAAAGCTAAGCTAATTTCATACCAGCTTCTGAGTGGAAAAGAGAAGAGCAGCAAGAGAAGCTGCAAGACCAGATACCAGAGAATCAACCAAAACTGGGGAATCCACAGAAGAAGCAGAAGAAAGAAGCTCGACCAGGGGTTTCAAACTAAACTGATTGACAACCAAGGGATGAGGGGTTTCCCACCTCAACAGGAAGAGAATGAGGTAGCTCAGCATCTAGCTCAGTAGCAGCGAGAGAGGAGGCATTGGCTCTACTAAAGGAGAGGAGTGAAGTGAGAGGCGGATATGCTAGTAAAGATTTGGTTGTCCCTCTCGTTTTCACTCCTCATATAGCAATATGAGTGACTTCGTACCTCTTTAGTCTGTCAAAGATAATTATGGTAGCTAAACGGATCGACCGTAAGACTTTAGCGTCTATTGTCAGTCCTAACGAGGCCTATGAGAGAGCATACACGGCGGTTAATAAGGTAGCTTCTTGCTTACTTAGTACTTGTGCTAAGGTACGTTAAGTTACTTACTTGTTAGAGTAAGGCACGTAAGTCACTCGGGAGTACTCACTCATAATGGTTGCTAAGCTGGACGCCAGGTATTCTCTCCTAACGAATTTACCCTTCGCTACTCCCTTTCGCTACCTGGAGCCAGGTATTTCCTTATTCTAGATAAGGCACGCACAGATGATATAATTAATGGGCTAGCTGAACTAATAAGACTTGATTGCCTTGTGGGAGAAGTTTAATCTTTCGAGGTCGCATTCGATCTAGAGAAAAGCTATTCTTCTTTGCAGTTGAACAGGAGCAAGAACAGCTACCGATTCTACCTAATCCACTGCTGACCACGGACTGACTCAAGCACCAAGACCTACTGCTCTTCCGACAACCGATGAAATGGCAGCTAGTTCCAGGGAAGTCAATAGAAGTTGGATTGCCTAGTTTTGAGTTCTATTTGAACTAGTTTCCAAGGCTTGATTGCCTCTGGGCTTGGGCTAACTTTAATCTTTCTATTTAGCCCGAAACGGGTTCTTATATAAATATAAATAAGGTTCCTAACCAGACCCCGTGTACGGATAGAGAAGGAAAGTCTATTTTTCCAAGAGTCTAGCTAACTCTAACCCGGGATCAATCGTGAATAGGTTTTTCTTCTTTAGTAGCAGATTCGGATAGTGATAAGTACCCCTCTCGCCTTTCCCATAGGCACCATTCTATGAAGGGCACTATCGACCGCGCTTTCCTTTCTTGAGTATCGCGCGATGCCACTGTCCGAAAAGGGCATCTTCCACCTCTGCTCAACGGATCTGAAAAAACGAATTTAGCAATACAGTTCTCTTATACGGCAATACTAGATTGGCGAGACAAGAGAGAAAGCTTAGAAAGTAGTAAGGTGTCTGTGGGGCTTGCCTTACAGGTAGTGACTAGACCACTTACATATCGAACAGATCTTACTCTCCATGGAGTAATTGCGAGATGACCTAGGAACTTACAGATTTCCGAACTTGGAGAATCGGTAGACTGTTAGGAGAATGATTGGCTAGATCATTTGGTTCACTGCGGAGAACCCTTTCTACGCTACGTTCCCAATGCCGTCATCCTTCTGTCGCCTGTTATCCCCACACCAGACCTTAATTATAGTTAAAGGCTACGGCGCCCACACAGCTTCTGATTCAAATTAGCTTAGATGAAGCGGAACAGGGCCCGTGGATACCTTGACCAGAAAAGGATGCCTTGCCTTTTCGCAACCAATCCAAAAAAAGTAAGAGAGGTCGTACCGTGCCGTGTCACTTTTGCTAAAAGCTGTCTTCTCCACAAGGATTGGCTGTGATGGGACTTTCTGAGATGCCCAGATCATCTCCGCTGCTTGTTGTTCAGCCCCGAGCACTAAAGTATATTTAGTCTCCTGTGTCAGTAAAGGCAGGCAATACAGCGGTAAGCTATGTTAACCGGATAAGGAAAATGCAAGTCCATTCTTTCTTAACTGTGTGCTTCAAGTGCTTACTTTAATTTCCAATAAAGGATTTAAAAATTTAATAGCCAAGGCAAGGGGAGGACAAGCCTAAGACCCTGCCAAGAACTTGCAATACGGGCTAAGCCGTCCGGTTATAGGGTAGGCTTGAAAATTCCTTTTTATTCTGCCTAACCAAGCACACAAGTCCTGCTTCTTATGGTATAAGACAGTCTCTTCTTCTTATTTATAAGGATTTAAGTAAATTGGTGCAAGCTAGGTAAGCGCTCACGTACTGCTAATAGAGGTAAGAAAGGCGTTTACGGGGGAAGGTTGAATGTTTTCTAATTGGTAACCTTGTGCCAAAGCATCTAAGGTGGGTGGGTAGGCGCATTAGACTGAATTAGTGTTTGTTTTGGCATTTGTAGCAGGAGAATAGGAAGAATTGAGAAAGCGATATTATCTTAAAAGCAGAACTAGCGCTTAAGGTGCCTAAGCGGGGGAAGAAGTCAAGTCTCATCCCTTGACTACGAAACCGAAACTAAGCGGCTATTCTTCATATCGAGAAATGAAGTGAGAAGGATTTCTAGCTAGTCTTCCTTATAACCGGGTAAATGACTTAACCAATCGAGTTGTTCACATTCAACTATGGCAATTCTTGTTAAGAGCTGAAACCAAGAGTTCAGAGCGGCCAAGCGGAATCCTAGTTTCTAAAAGCACTCATTCCCTTAGGATAGGAGCATTCGTTAGCTAATCTTTCTACGCTTAGATCTCTATTATTCTCTCTTTATAGTTCGAGGGAATCGGGGCAGATAAGGTTTTTTTTTCCCTTAAAAAAGCCTTTTTCCGTTGCTCGAAGCAACCACGAGCTCTAACTTAAAGTCTAGAACCACTAAGATTAAGTTGTTTTCTATTTTCTCCAGGCTATGAAAGATCTGGGACTTCGTTCCAGGAAATCCTTATATTCTTTTAGCATATCTAGTAGGGAGAGGGGGAGACAGACAGTAAGGTATGGCGAGATCACATCTCCCGTTACTATAGTCGAGCCTGTACGGGGAATAAGATATAGTGATGCCGACAATTCAATAACTAATCAGGAGAGTAACGTAACTCACTGAACCGAACCAGCCCCCACTGAACAAAACAAGCTTTTAATGGGGCTTATTCTCGCCTTACTGTAGAAAAATTTAGATTTTCTTTCTCGGCTTGACTAAACTTTCTTATACCCCTTTGAGAAGAGGAGGAATAGGAATTGAGAAACAGATACTCGTGGGCCGTTAAACGACCACCTATGAACCTTTTTAATAACCTTTTCATCGCGGGAATTACATGAATAAAGAATCACCCTTTCCGTATAGCATTTCATAGACCTCTCGATTAGCCTACTAATAAAGAAAGTGAAGCACTAAGGGAGTTCCGAGTTAAGCGATCGGAATTGGTCCACAGTGAGAAACTCAAGCGAAGCAAGAGGGAAGATGCCCGGCCGAGGGGAAGTCGTAACTGGAGTTGAATGTAGAATGTCCCAAAGGATTGATTGTTCGTGGGATGGATACCCGTTAGTTGGGCTATAGCTATTCTTTAAAGGACAACACAACCCACCTAAGGTAAGGGTAAGTAGGGAGAAGAGAAGAAGGTTCCCCGTAGACCCTTTCTAGAAGCATTAGCCGGTTGGGAAGTCAATTCCGTGAAGCAAGTCAACTCATTCACCTTTCCCTTAATTTTTCAAGTCAACTACCTTTCTCGTTGGGGCTTACAATTAACGCTTTACCTTTTCTCGGACAAAGGCTGATGCCAGCTAAAGATTGAATCGGAAAGGCATTAGAGGGGTCGGCATTTTCCTCTTTATCTGATGATAAGTTGAGGTACTGTCGCCAACTACCCGAGTCAGCTTCAGAATTCAATGTTGAATAGGATCCGGCATCACCCCTGTGTGGCCCTTGGTTAACTGCCTCCTCCCGTCATATTCATTATCGTTTTGTTACAGATCCCGAAAGCGGCTAGAATCAAAACCAAAAGTTTTGAGCCCTCCTTCCCTTCACAGCCTAAGCCCCTACTCAAGAGGACTCGACTCCCAAGAGAGCGCCCTATTTCCCAAAGTGGGGGGTGAAAGAAATCCAAAAAGCCGAGTTAAAGACAAAGAAGAAGATAGAAAAGACTGGACACGGTTCCTACAAAGAGGAAAGGCATCGATATCTTAAAAATAAGAGTGCCATGTTTGCCCAATAAGAAGCAAGTCTTCCTCAATATTCGTAGTACCTGGTAATACTTTCTCACCCGAGAGTGTTCAAAAACTCTCTGCCATTTGAATTTTAGAGACACTAATCGTAGTAGAGCCGAGAATCGGTTGGAACTATTTTTCACAATGATAATTTTGTATACCAGCTGTGCCGATTATATGTCGGATAGGCGCCCGCCCCCCCCAAGCCAGTGTCCATCTTCATGAAATGACATTGGTAGACGGGTTGGGACCAGCCTTCTATCCCGGCGAGCAATGTTCCTTAGGCGGGGGCAGGATTCGAACCTGCAGTTTTAAGGTCATGAGCCTGCCTTCGCCTAAGAACGATAGATGCTGTTGAGGTAGGAATTTGCTTTGTGTTCCGTGAGTGAAGGAGATTCGTCTTCGGAAGAGAAAAACCTAAGATAGTAGCACGTAACTTCAACGAAAATAAAGAAAGAAATGACATAGATAACGATAAGAATCGCAGTGCGCTCTAATCTTTACAGTTTCCATTTTCGATTGAGAAAGCGGCAGGCCCAAAGAGCTCTACAGTAGTGCCTTGCAAGGTCGTAGAGCCGGTAACCCTCGTTCGCCTAAGATCGAAAAGCACTTGGTTTACAGCCAAGCAACGACAAAGAAAAAAGAGTCCCATGCATAATTTGTTGGTCAACAACCAACCACAGCTATCTAGAGTTCTTAACTACTCCGTGCAGGAAAGACTCTCTGTCTGTCCGGAGGGAATCATTTTTTCTCAATAAAATCCATAAATAATATAATATGGAATTCTCTGTAAGAGCTGCGGAACTAACAACACCAAAAACAATTTCTCCGGAGAGCGCAATTAGGAAAAACATCTTATTAAGTCATGTTGAACGGCCAATGTCTAATTATTTGGTAAGAATTTCAATAGTGTTGTGCGTTCTCGCTATATGCTGTTGCCTCTCTCAGATAATGGGTTGTGTTGACCTTTTTCAGGCAGTTTTTTGGAAGATTGCTTTCTCTCTAGGGGGTCGAGCCCTCCTGGTGACGATTTCTGATCACCGGATTCAAGAGTGGGGTGTGGGTCGGCTAGAGGAATAACATTCTTTCGGAAACGAAGGTGAAAGCATGAAAGCGTCAGGAGAAAGAGAACCTGACTTACGAACCACAGCCTTCCGCACCTTGAGAACGTCAGGCTTGTGAACCAGAGATAGAACTTGGCTTTGCTTCCAGAACTGCGCTTCTAGCGATGATACCACATCTGCTGTCTCCTAATCTCTGCTGCCAGAGAGTCTGCCGTTGGAAAGTCTACTGCCTAGGACTTTTATTTCTGCTTTCTCCAATCCATTCGGTCATCGGTTCGATAAGATACCGCAGCCTTTGATGTTCGCGGATGGTGTTCGTAGACAGCACCTAAAGGATTATCCTCACTTTGATCACTTTATCTGCATCCCGTGCAATCAACATGCTTTGGTTGAGAAAGACCTTAACTTGTTAGAGCGTTCGTGCCCTGGTCACTTCACTTACCTAAAAGATAAGGAAAAATAAGCTGAAAAAGTCCCAAAAAGACAGATAAATATTCTATAGTTGTACCCAGACCCAGACCAAGGGGCCGGGCTAGCACCTTACTGGCTCTTACTCAGGACCAGGACCTAAACTAACCGAAAAAGGCAGCAGAAGAAGGCTTCTCTAAAAGGGACTACAGCCATCCATAGAGAGCTATCTTCTGTTTCCCTTTCCCTAGAACCCTATCCAGGTGGTGGACCAAAGCTCAGCTTTGGCCCTCGTAGTAGACTCAATAGCTGGATTGCTAAACAGGCGGGCGGAGAGGAGGGTGAAAGAGGAATGAATTTGCCTGGAAGTTCCAATTTAACTTTCAAGTTAAGCAAGCATAATTTCTAGTCAAGCATAAGAGTAGGGGTAAGCCCTGTAAGCCAATATGGATTTCTTTTTATTTATCCTAGAGAAGAAGCTTTCACCATATATTGTTTAGTGCGTGTGTATTTAGTAGCTGGCCTAGTGGCTATCCTATTTCCTGCAGTCCTAAGCTAAGTCCCAGTACTTATGTATGGGCTTCTAATCTAAGGTACCTCCGTCCCTTGAGATATGAGTTTACCAGTGTTGGATTTCATCGGTGTTTAAAAATGAATATAAGAAGTGGAAGCCCAGTATAGCTGGAGGGGTGGGAGCCCTCGTAGCAGTACCAGTTATTGCCCTTACAAATAGAGTGGCATCTCTTTCCCGTGCCATTCCTTCCTGTTTCTTGTGAGCCAATTGGAGAAAGCTTACATGGAGTTCCATTTCTTCCTACCTGCGAGCGAGTTCGACTTCTAGGGGTTAGAGTCCCTAAGGCTAACAAGCAAGTAAAGGCAATGCTGGAGTAAGTCAGCCATTGGGAGTTGCCATAGGTTGTATCCCTAAGCAGGAATAGTTTGCGAGCCAGTTGCAGTGACAGTTGGAGTTGCTTTACTTGGTAGAGTCTAGCATTCCCATTCTTCGGCGGCTTTATTTGCGTAAATAAGGAAGGGCATATCCAAATAATAGAAAGGGACGCCTTTTAAGCTACGAAAAAAGGAAGTGGCAAAGGGTCTTTTTCGTCTTTATGATGTATAGAATTTTTTTAGGATTATACTAGGATTCGGTACTTATTAAGTTAAGCATCGAAGGCGGGACTCTTTCCCTAGATAGAGAGATGGTCTAATTCAAATCACGCCAAGAGAGGTTTAATCTTCTCCCGTATCTATATAACATTTGAATTACTCCTCCATTCATTCCGCGTTTCCTAAAATATTACTCCAAACATTCTTACCTTTTTTTTTATCCGAGATGGCAAATCGAGCAGCCTATTGCGCTAACGGGAAGAGGCATTTAGGACAAAAAGACGGGGTTTACTCAAACGAGTTGAATAAGCAAGCCAATAAGATAAGATTGCTCTTGTTGAACCAGCTACTAATCACCAAGTCCTTTGTTTAGCCAAAGAAGCTTGGGGGTTGGTGAGAGAATGGATTTTAGTATGTTGATTGAGAGATGCGAAGAAGTCACGAATCTAACTATAACTCCGCGAGTGAACGCAAAAAAGCAAACCTGACTAGACGGAAAGAACTCCGAGTAAACAAAGCAAAAGCCCATCTGACCGATCTAAAGCTGGATGAGAAGAGAGCCTATTGGCAGGCGGGCTTAAAGGATTTTATGCTTTCTTAGTTAGAAAGATGAGTTACCTAGCTAGTGGAGCGAGGGGAGGTGCTTTGACACCATCTTCCACGATTCCCACATTGAGCTCTCTTTGCCTTACTTATTATGAATCGATATAAAAGATAACCCGCCAGCTGGAATAGGAATAGGATATAGGTGAGCCCGGGGAATATTGTTGAATAAAGACCCCTTCTAAAAAGCTCTTGGCCCACCCTTCACTCTGTTCACGGTTTGCCGGGAATGAGACTGGGAGTTCGATTTCCTTTATGACTTTCGCCTTGCACCTTACACTAAACTGAATCTCTTGCACGCGCGTATAAGAATACCTTGCTGGCTATTCCTTATTCTTGATAGCACAGGAAAGAGAGATTCCGGAATCTCTTGACTTCATAGCTACGCACCTTTCAAACATACTTTTCTTACTCCAAGAGCGAAAAGAACATCATATCATCGGTTATACTATCCTGGAGTAGTTAGAGTAGTACTTGCTAAAGCTAAAGGTTTTCTCCCGCTAAAAACAGTCTACTAGATAAGCCAAGTAAAGAAGTGCCAGATACAGATGAAATGGTTTTCTCTCCTTTTTAGAGAAGTCAATTCCTCCTCCCCCGAGGGGTACTTCTATTTTTAAGCTTTAGAGAATCCAGGTCCAGCGGAAGACTAAGTAAGGTACGGTAGAAAGTCCAATCAATCTCCTCCAACAGAGGGCTCTGACCTGACCACAGTCAATCAGTCTATTGTTCTGGTTCTATAGAGTCTAACCCCGAAAAGGGAAGACTCCTCGTTTTTAGCCTGGTCCAGGTGTGGCATATCTTTCCTATCTAGTAGCCCCGACAAGAGCAGTTACGTCTTTTGCTAAAGCCCTTACTAAATTACTAAACCACCAGGAACTAGTCTGGTTTGATATAAGCCTAGCTACCACGGCATAGTCAGAAGAGCTGAAAAGATAGCCATCTTACTCTCGGACCTTACCTTAATAAAGGAAGAACTTCAGCCTTTCTTAATAAGAAAATAAAACCCTAAGATGAGCTAACTTGGCTTGGTGCAGGAAATGGAATCACAGCAAGAAAGAAGGGTAGGGCATAACTTTTTTTTTTAGGATTTCTACCCTAAAATGACTGAACTGCCTTTCGAACTGAACTACCACGACTCTCGCTAACTGCAGCGGATTCTGTGGATCAAAGAAGACTAGCTGAAAGAGCGGATTTGATTCCGAACCGCTACGCTTTCTTATATTAGTGTAGTGCGCTTAGCGCTTCCTGAACCAACTGAAGCAAGGAATATGAGGATCAGAGCGCTAGCATCCCTTGCTCTCGATCGATTGCTCACCACCGTCTGATCCGAACAAAAAAAGGAATAGAACTGGGGACACCTTTAGGTGTAAGCATGAAGTACGCCCGAGCGAGCAAAATTCTTTCTATGTAGTAATCGTGCTAGGCTATGCCCCTGAACCCTTTGGTATCCAGAAAGAAAAGCAGAGGAAGTGGCTTTGATCCTATTTTCTATCAAAGCAGGTTCTACCACTGCAGGGCCCAATCCAACTACCCGGATGATCGTCTTGGGTAAGATCTTTCTATATCAAAATAAAAGTTGGATGCCTACACGCGATCCTTTTTTGCTTCCTTATATCGAGGAAGAGAAAAAGAGGCCTATATCAAAAGTATAAACAACTTCTACTTCTATCATAACACGGATCACGCTGTATATAGATTGGATGTATGTCTGAGCTATCTTCTTTGTACCATCTAGAGGGGGGGCAGGACACGAAGCAAGCCCCAACATGGTCTAGCACTACGATGGAAACTGGATGTCTGCCTTTGTGAGTACCTATCTTCTTATAGGAAATTGCTATTCAACAAAATAGAAGATTGCAAAGATTCAGCCTTAGTATTAGTAGAAGTGGGTAGCGGCACTGGGTAGACGGTCTATCCCCCTTTAACTTAAGTAGTATTTCCAATTTACTCTCTGTCTCTAAAAAAACCGTAACACAGTCCAGGATAAGTGTGACCGCGTATATATACTATATAGAAATCCTGCCCCACACCCGTGGGTAATGCCCCCGTAACTTCGGGAGAAGGTTTCTGAACTCCTATCTATTCAACCTGGCCTATCTTCTTTCTAACAAGAGGACGCTAAAATCAAAATGATAGCGAACTATAAAGATACTGACAGAAGCAAAATCCCATAAATACTGAGAGAAGCTCTCAAATCATAGACACCGGATAGAACGATCATACCAGAGAGATAACTTAAATCACCCCACCAGCATAGCACCAGAGAGCTATAAGACAGAACGCTCATCTCATTATTAAGATAACTTATATCACCATCATAGCTACAGGATAGAACGATCATACCAGATGATAGCTATCTTAGAGAACGCTAATTTCACCATCAGAGAGAGCACCCTATTACATACTGCCTCGCTCTTCTCTCTATCGTAGTTCTTTCTCGCAGAGTAAGGATTTCGAATTCGATACTAGTTCCTATGGCGTAAAGGAAAACATTTCGGCTATTACATCTATGGGTCAACGACTTTATGGAGTCTCTTAAAGAGGGGATCGAAGCAAGGTCCAATCCCATTATTCTAACTTATAATACGATCATCTCACAGATGAAGAAGTGAGCAAGCCTTTCTCCAATGGATTCTAACAGCGCAGACTAGGCATCTTTATCTGATTTCAATTTCTATATTAGTAATAAAGCCCCTTGTTTCAAGGCTAGGGCTTCCCGGTTTAATTGCTATTTGAATTTAGCAGCATTGGCCGTAGAATCAAATATTGACGGTGACTGACCACTAGATCTGTCGATCGAGACCTTGCTTCACCACGCCCAAGCAAGCCGGAGGCTAAGTAGAGTTGAATAAGGTGAAGATGGATACCGCTCATAAAGAGCTTGGTTAAGTGTCCAAGACCGTATGCCTTGCTGGTTGGATCAGAATCCCTTCCCTTTCTTTCGACTTGCTTGCTACTGGATTATTATAATATAAGACAAACTGGTTTGCATTGGTAGCTATTCTTAGCGGTGACATACTTTTATTTAAAAATGGAATATATAATTATTGAAGTTAAACCACGGGAAAACAAGCACAGGAAACAAGACAACGGCCAACGATCCGTTCCCTCACTCCCAATAGAATAGATAAAGCAATGAGAAACCGCTCGGGACCCATATTCCCATGGGTCCCTTCGCTCAACAAAAAGTCCTAACAATAAGGATATTCTCTAACAGATACGCTGTCTAACTACTATAACAAAGTCATCAACTTAGACTACTTTCAGATAAGGGTTGTTATACAAGTCAACTATTATCGTACAGTGATGATCGAAATCACTGTTGGTGATCCCTTTTCGAGTTCCTTCGTTCCAGTCGAAGATTCCAGTCCAGCGGCGGAAGGGGAGACTTAGATCTTGTCAGTTCATAACAAAAACCGCATCCGGTGGTATCCTATCGTCGTAAAAAAATCATTCATTGCTTCAAAAAGGGAATGAGCTCTCACAGGTTGAGTTTTTTCGGCCAGATTTCGCGTATCAGAAATTTCGTATAGAGAGAAGAATAAATTGTCCTTTTTCTTGCTGTTGTTAAACAGGCTGTGCCTTCGGCCGCCTATGAGAGGGGGGCCCTTTCCACTCCTTGTTGAAGTAGCAAAGCTCGTTGAGGCAGACCTAGACAGAAAGATAAGTGGTCGTTCGTTCGAGAAAGAATAGGGGTCGTGGAAGAATTGGGTTCGAGTCCCATAGCCCCAATGTGTCGAAATATCATGATTGGGTCGACCAGACCAGGCACAGATCTTTTTTCTTTTTTTTTCGGTATGCCGCTTCGCGAGCTAGGAGCGAAAGAACCAAGTGGTTTGTGGTAATGTCAGAATTTGCACCTATTTGTATCTATTTAGTGATCAGTCTGCTAGTTTCTTTGATCCCACTAGGTCTTCCTTTTCCCTTTGCTTCCAATAGTTCGACCTATCCAGAAAAATTGTCGGCCTACGAATGTGGTTTCGATCCTTTCGGTGATGCCAGAAGTCGTTTCGATATACGATTTTATCTTGTTTCCATTTTATTTATTATTCCTGATCCGGAAGTCACCTTTTCCTTTCCTTGGGCAGTACCTCCCAACAAGATTGATCCGTTTGGATCTTGGTCTATGATGGCCTTTTTATTGATTTTGACGATTGGATCTCTCTATGAATGGAAAAGGGGTGCTTCGGATCGGGAGTAATCACTAGTGATAGGGCAAAAATAGGGAGGAAGGACAAAGGAAAGAGCGATGCCTACATTAAATCAATTGATTCGTCATGGTAGAGAAGAAAAACGGCGCACGGACCGTACTCGAGCTTCGGATCAATGTCCCCAGAAGCAAGGAGTACGCCCGCGTGTTTCAACGAGAACACCGAAAAAACCAAATTCAGCTCCACGTAAGATAGCCAAAGTACGATTGAGCAATCGACATGATATATTTGCTCACATTCCGGGCGAAGGTCATAATTCGCAGGAACATTCTATGGTGTTAATAAGAGGAGGTAGAGTGAAAGATTTGCCAGGTGTTAAATCCCATTGTATTCGAGGAGTCAAGGATTTGTTGGGAATTCCGGATCGAAGAAGAGGCAGATCAAAATATGGTGCAGAAAAACCCAAATCGATATGAATGGAGGATGCCTCTGGAACTTCTTTTTCTCGGTCAGGAGAGGTACGAAGTCACTCGACTGAAAGGAGAGGGAACAACCACAACGTTATGCCCTAAAATAGAAACGGAGCCCTTCCGAATGACCTATAATGGAGTCTAATACACTAGACAAGAAAGGGAGAAACCGGGCCGACGAATACCGCCCGTCCGATTTCTTCGTCCGGTTTTTTTTCACTTTTTTTTGACAGATATTTCGTTTCTAAGTTTCTGGACTTGCCCTTCGCACGATTCTATCATAAAATGCTTGTTCCAATCGGAACTGCATGCAAAGTAAAAAAATAGGGTTCTCTTATTTCTAGAGAATTCCTGTATGGATGAAGGAGTTCAATTTCTAATTCTGAAGCCCGGAGATGGTAAGGTGGTTTCTTGTAATTTTGGGAATCTTTTCGTTAACAAATATGGATTCCCCATAGTCTCGGTGTCTGAGGATTTAGAGGATCCTAAAATATAAGCACGATATGATTTCTTCATTATATATTTAGATTTAGAGAAAAAGATGGATAGGATTTCTGACTTCCACTTCCTATAGGACATGAGGGCTTCAAGCCTATGCTAAGAGAGTCAGGTTCCTGTCTCGATCCTTTTTCTTTCTTCTTTTGCTTTCCCTGCAAAACTCTTCTCGGAAATTGATTGCTTGACTTTAAACTAAACAATCAAGAAATTATCTTCCCACGCCTACTTAAAACTAGGGACATGGTTATAGCAGTCTCTGTTCACTCATGCTTGCTGCTTAAGACTCTCTTTTCCCTCTACACCTGAAAGATAGAAGTAGTTTGACGGCGAGGAAGAGCTTGAAGAAGGAAGAAGTACCATTGGCGCAGTTGCTTCCTCCAGTCTTTGTATGTATGGGATGTACCCGAGAAAGAGACAAAGCAGCTGAGATCAGAATGAGTAGCATTGATCTCTCCGTTTGGTCCGACTAATCAATGTAAAAAAGATTCCATCGATCGGTGAAGCACATTAACGGAAGTGTGCACGCTAGCGCTCTACTCTAAGCTTCTAGTTAGCTCAAAAAAACGGACTCCCGGGCACATGGGTTTGTGAAGATGCGTTGGTTGATCCGGAGACATGGCCACTACTGGCCTACGGTCCTGTCAGATTGCATAGCACATGCTAAGAGCTGCGATGCCTGCCAGAGGTATAGACTCAGCGCAAGCCGGCTTCCGAGTTATACCCGATTATCAAGCCTTGGCCATTTCGAGGTTGGGCCCAGGAATAGTGAGTTGATATTCGCTGATATGCTTAGCGAGAATACTTCGCAGCCGCAATACCAAGATGGGCTCAGATTATTGGAACCAGAACTCTGCTGTACAACTAGCTGCTGCGATCACTGCCTCAGCTAGGATATATATGTAACCTTATATCTCAAGAGAGGACTGCTACTACACGGACACAGACTCAGTTGTGCTTGGCCTAAAGAAAGAACTTCTTTCTTCTTCTGTCTTAGGTAAGTTTAAGCTAGAGGACAGAGTCATGAAAGGAGACTTTTTAGCACTATTTCTACATCGCAAAAGATAGCACCAATGTACTCAAGTACAAGGGACCAGCGAAAAACCTGGTCAGTCCAGAATGGTTTGAGTCACAGTACGCAGATCCATCTCGTACAGAACAGGTAGCGGTGGAAGCCAACTTCCGGATTGATTGGCACACTCTTAACATCATCAAGAAAGAGATGTCAGGCTTGGGATTAAGCAGGGGACCAAGAGGATACCAGTATATCACGGAGATGTATGGGTGGATACTGATCCAATTGATATCAAAGACTTGTCTTCCCTAGATCACATTGGTAAAGTACTGATTAAATCACTAAGGTAATACAACTACAGAAAAAAAATGCCCTTTTATCAGCGCAGAAAATTAACTTTCTTTCACGAGCTTTACTGCTTCCTTTCTTGCTATACGAAATTTGAGTGAGTTTACTTTCTAGGAATCTTTCCACTCTTCTCTGAGTGCCTTAAAAGTTGCTTAGGTAGCGCTCAAAGCGAGATAGTAAGCTGAATTCTCTTCTGTTATTCCTGGATCAAGAATAGGTAGCACAGGTCAGCAAGCAAGCAGAGCTAGATCAAAACAAAAAGGTATCTAGAAAGTCTATCCTAACCCACCACCCTGATTTCTTGTTTTGGTTCTTTATACTCGAATAGTTTACCAGGGGGAGTAGGATAGTCTCGATCATGTGAGAGAATTGGGTATGGAAAACTGACTCACATACGAAAGATTCATGCTAAAAGCAAGCTTACTTTGACTGGATTCTGTCTACTAGCAGCTATTGGAATGGGAGACTGGCCTGGCAATGTATCCAATCTGTTACCTGACAGGCAGCTTCTTGATTGTTTCCTGTCCGATTCCCGCGGCTCCGGAACCTGTAACTCTATCTTATCGGAAACTGCACAGGATAAGCAATGGGATCTATTGCAAGCTAGGCCCGGCTACCTTTTGCAATTGGAAAAGTTATATGTCGAAGCTAGGTTCAGGGAGCTGGTCCCGGAGCAAGAAAAAAGCCATGCCTCAACTACGTGGTTGCCTGCCATTTCCCTAGTTTGAGCTGCCCGCCCTATCGGATAAGAACAACCAGGGTCGAAGACTTTGATTACAAGGTCCGATATCGCATCCGCCTTGGGGAAGTCCCCTTTTCACCGACAGAACAAGACAAAAACAGGCTTGCAGGTATAGCTTGGCTTAGGAATAGATCCCCACACAACTATTAGCATGCCCCTACCGAGACAACAACTCTTTCAAAGGTGGGATTCCCAACCCCCTATTCAGATTAGCCTAACATTCTCATTCTAGGTCAACATCATCACTTTCAACTAGTAAAAGACAGAATAGTTGAAATTAAAAATTCCCCCTCTTTCTGCTTTGGTTCTGGCTGCTCCAACTCAATAATCATCGAAAAAGCTATTTCCATGGCCTGTAACACACTTTGATCAATCGTTTCGTTCTGTACCCAATCAAACATAAGAATTTGTGCTGTAAGCAGTCTATTTGACCAATCGCGGGCGGAGGGTGACCTATCTGTTGTTCAGGTAGTTGACTAAGAGACTGCACGAAAGCTCTTTTTCCTAAATAAGGGCGCCCGGTTCGAAACTTCCATCTTTTAGCTTGTGTGGGCCTACCTAACTCTATGACGAAGCATGGGCGGCGGATGGCAATAGATAAGTAAGGGCTGGCTTAGAACCGGGGCAGAGAAAGTATACTCATCACTCGTGCTCCCCTTTCGCTGATTGCTATGGATCAAGACTGAAGCTGTAATAAGCTTAAGGCGTTAGCGGCGTCCACTGCTAAAAACCGCAGGAGCAGCCTATCCGCTGTCCCTATACCATTTCGAAGAAAGAGTGGGCCCCTACCCTCAAAAAGTAGCATCTGCTATTGGATAATAAACCTCTCTTGCCACGGCTGTAGGAACGGAATATTTTTTGTAACACCCTATTCTCCGAAATAGAGTATCGAAGTAGATAGGATGCCGCAGCTTACTTCCACCTCTCTCTTCTTCTTATAGCTAGCCGGATAGGTCACTAAAGTGCGGATTTATCTTTTTTCCTGTGTAACCGGGCCCGAAGCCACTTCACTTAAGGGGAGACTACTTTTCTTCTCTTTCTGTCTATCAGAAAAAGGATTCTCAGTCTTCTAAGTCGTAGAGTAGAGGGCGATTCCCTTTGAGGTATAGGGGCGGAATGTCTATCTGGCTGTGTTCCCATTCGCCTCTCGTCTTATTGTGTAAGATGTAATGGTTTTGTTTGAGACTCGGATGAAAGGTTCTCGCAAGGGCTTTAGCCTCTTGACAGCCAGGAGCCACAACGGTCTCATTCCAATCTGCCATCTTCCGTAAGGTGAAGGAAGCAAGAGCCTGTGAGACCGCAGGAAGAGCTCCGCTCAACGTCTAATCACCGTGTCCGCTTGGGCCGGATCTGGGATTGGTCCCTGCTACGTCATATAGCCTACTGGTTTCCAATAGCTTGTTGAACTTCAGGAAAGGATTTCTCCTCAAAGACGTTCCAAGGGCGGGGGTTCAAAATAGCAATAGCTAATGTTTAAGCATAGTGGCCATTGAAAAGAGTGCCGAGTCATCAGTCCCACAGCCTAGTCTTTCAAAGAGAGCAGGGGATTTGCCCACTACTAGAACGAGGACAGGCCTATCGGATGAAGTCAGAGGGCATTCCATGTCCGATTCTATTCCTGAAAAGAGGACATTCACAGCCTATTCTTTGTGCATGGGTGTGGATATCAATGACTATTGATTCAATTGTTCGAGGAGCAGGTCAGATAACAACAGATCAGAGGAAAGGGCTTACGACGAATGCCCTGTTTCGGAGGGGTGCAGGTATTTGATTAGCGGAGGACTAGTCGTCAGAGCTAGTAATGAGGATGGCATGAAGATCGGCATATGACTCTTACTCTTCGAGACAAGAGCATCTAGAGCAATGGCTAGTGACGGAAGATCATTTTTCCCTCTCTTAGGACTAAGTGAAGACAGTCACTTTCAAGCACTCGCGCTAAAACTAAAAAGATGCGGCTTAGCCAGCTGCACTCTTTGATCGTCTGTTGCGATAAGATCGGAAAATTGTTACAAGGCTCGGGAGGGCCAGGATTCAT